TGGGATCTAGGCTTCGCCGACTGAGGATACTTGCTGTGGGATCTAGCGGCTCCAGCTGCGTTGACGATATTCCTTCATTGCGACTTATCTTGCACGATCAAGATCAAAGTGTCCGTCCGTTCGGTAAGTCAGCCAGTCGTCATCTTATCTTGCACGAGCATCGTCGTCCCCATCACTTCCTCATCCTCAACCTCTAGAGGAGTTGAAGATACTTCTTTGTTCCTCTTGTTTGTTCTTACTTTTGCTCTTACTTCTTCTCATCTAAGCATTTGCTTCGGCCTACACTCGGCCGATATCAAAAACAACTCGAACAAGACCGGGGTCAACCGACTTAGAAGAAGACACAGATACAGATGGGTCAACAGATTCAGAGGTAGACTTGTCAAGCGACACAGAGACACAGGTACATAAGGAATCACATCATCGCCTCCTCCTTGCTTCTTCGCGGACTGATTTTTTCTCGGCTAAGGATGTGGATCAAAGACCACTGATGCAGTCTATAATAACGAACCTCGTGGCCAATGGGAGCCTGTGACTTTCCCAAATGGAAGTAGACCGCCAACAGCACGCACTTGCAGCCTTGGTTGATAGGAATCAGTGGAAAGCCTAATTGAGCATTTCGAGAGCCAGGAGTGAAGTTAAGACTCGGTCAGCAACAAGATCACCTCCTTTTGCATCTGTCTCCCAAGCGAAGCTTCCCAGTAAGTTGGTCATAAACAACTCAAGGAATGAATAAAAACCTTCAGCCACAGAATCGAAAGAAAAAAGCGACACTTATCGCAAGCAGCAAGCCATAAAGGGGAGGGGGAAATTCTAGTTCATTATGAGCAAGTAGGGGGCGACAACTAAAGAGGTAGCGAGACTAACCGCGCAGGAATATATTAGGGAATATTTTACAATAAGACCTGGAGCTTAGTCTGTCGACTCTATGAGGGGAAGCAAGAATTATGATCGGCCATCTCTTTAGCTCATCTCTATTCATTAGTTCAGTGCTAAGATGTAGAATAGGATCGGTAAAGAAATCTTCAATCTTTAATTCTTACTTAGTGAGAAATTACTCTAGAGACTATGTAGGGTAATGCACTATGGGGACTAAAAGACATTATTTGAGACTTAGGAAAGGAAATGAAACTTCCATTCAACTATAGTCGAGAGGTAATCAGCAAGCACTAAAGTTAAGGGAAAGCTTAGAGATGGAATTTCTATATAAGAATAGAGGAGTGCGTGTGGGGTGAAGTAAAGATAACTCTAGCAATATAGACCTGCTTCCCATTCATTCTTTTATTTATAAGGATGCTCTTCGGCTGGTCAATAGGGCGCATCGCTTTCGCTTCTGTAATAGAGGCGCTGTAATAGGGGCGCTTGGCTAACTTAATCTGATATGTTCTACGCTCGGAGGTGCGGGACCCTCTTCTGCCCCTTTCCACCCGGCCATGGAAATTATTCCGGAAAGAAGAGGCCGATCGATGGTCACCCTAAGCACTCACCATCTTTATGTAGATGTTCAGTGCAAGGGCAGACCGCTGCTGGTAGCCTTAATTGGGTGGCGCGCTTTAGATCGGATCCTAAGTAGCTATAGGATGAACTCTGGAAGAGGCCCTTAACGGAGGAAGCGGGTAGGGTGAATCTCCGTAACGATTATAACGACCTAGCTAACCGTTGATTTAATGTCCTCTTAATCGGGGCACCGGTTTTTTTTTCTTGTTCTCAACTAGGTCTTTTCCCCTCGTGGTTAAACATTAGTTTGGAAATGCTCATTCTGTACATCTCCTCGTCAATCTGTGCATGAGCTTCTGGGCTATGTCTCGCTTACCCTCTTTATCTTTAGTAGAGATCAACAGTAGGGATCAACTGCTTATACTGGAAATTAAGATCTGTTATCCAAGCCTCGAGCTTAATCCGTATAATGGTTATCAACTACTGGCATTGTGGGGTAAGATTTCTTTGACATAGAAGGATGTCCCTCGGAAGGTTTAGCTACGTCCTGTAAGAACTTGCTACAAGCGGGCAACTTACTACCTCTCTGTCTCCTCCTTCTTATATAGTTGAAGGACTTAGTTTCATCGTATAAGAGGGGGTCGGTGGGCAAGTGAGCTGATATCGCCTTTGTTGATCTGCTTGAAGAGAGTTATCACGACCCTGCTACATCGTGATCGTTTATTCCCAAGCAATAGAGAATACAAAGCACACATGATGAACAAGAGTAATTTCCCGTCCCTTACTACCCAGCTGCAACTGACCTCACTGTCACTCGCTCAATCGGGCGCTATACCCAATGCTCCCTTCTTGAGCTTTCCATTAACCGGTTTGAAAGCTATTTCATGAAGGTTACAGTTCGATATTTTCTTTCTTACCCCCGAATCTCCGAATGAGACTTGTTCATGCAGAGGAAAGGGAAGACAAGAGAATGCCCGGGTTCTGCCATCGATTACAGGCAAACCTTCCCCGAGCTACAGCCCTTCCTAACGGTCCCTACCTTGCTGACCAACTGGTGCAAGGGTATACTGATAAGAAATTGGCGTCGTCCAAGTCTTGTTGAACTCTATTCCCTCTTCACTTCGCTCGAGTAACGTAGTACCTTAAATAAAGGGAAAGTATAAAGAAAGCATCTTATAGTAATCTTCCAAAGCAGCATATGCCATAGACAATCTTACTCTCAGGCTATCTCGTATCTAGAACCCTACCAGGTAGAGAATTATCCCTAAGATAATCAATCTATATATCCCTAAAGGGCTTACTAATGGTCCAGAAAGCATAGAGGTATAGGAGAACAAAGTGCAACCTTCTTTCTTGCCAGATGGATTCAGTCAGATAACCTTATTTATTTACACTAGGTTTTCCAACTTCTTTTATATATGCGCTAAACCATTCCCCTTGCTGGCCTACCAATACATCTTAACAAGCACTTTCTTTCTGTCACTCGCTTTGACTCAAATCAAAGGTCTTAAAGGGCAACAAAAGAAAGCATTTTTCTTACACTGGCAAAACGCAAAATCTTCCATGGAAAAGCTTACAACAGGAGGCGATTCGAAGATCTCTGCTTCTAAAGAGGCAGGGGATTACAAAAGCAATGAAACTGCCTCTAGAAAAGAAGTGGTAAGCTCGGCTAAATCTCCTTGGTTCACACTTCACACTTAAAGTCAAAGGTTAAACTTCCTTTTATCCTGATGTCTTAAAAGCTGATTGAGAACTTTGCGTTGGAAAGCTTCTCTTTCACCCACATCCAACTTCCACTCAAAGAGACCAGAGAAGGAAAGCGCAGGGCAGGAAACTACATCGAAGAGAACGTAGACGAGATCTCCCAGGGTCAGCGAGAACTTACTTTAGCCCTATCTTCTGTTGGCTAAGATAGATGTGCGGCTTTTCTGGTAAGTAGGCTTTTAGTCAGTGGATGTAACAACGCATCAATCAGGCTTTGAGACCTAATAACTCTATTTCGTAATAGAATATGCCAGATTTCATGTCAATGCTCTCATTTCCTGAAACCAGCCCTCAAAGTCAAAAGCAGATATTCAAATAGCATATGGGTGTTTAAGATCAAGTTCTTCTGTTCTCTCAGTTCCTTTCTTCCCCGAGACAATCTCTAAAATACAAAATCACATGTCGGTTGGGTATACCACTTGAGGGAGGGCAAAATCAATCAGATTCTGACCTGAAAAGAATGAATTTATCTTGAACTTCTAGGCGGACATTACATGAATGACTGTTTCCTAACCTAAAATGCCTTTTGTTTGCCTGAAACTTCAACTTTCGCTGGGCTCAAAGTATAGTCATTGCTTTTTCTTTTCTGTTTTATTGGGCTTTTGCCTAAGCTTTGGCGGGACCTTGAATCGATAAATAGAAGAGAAGGGCTACTGGTCATCGCAGGAACAAAACTCCCTAAGACCTCATCCAGCGTTATTGGGAAATCCGCAGAAGATCGGCTGGCGTACTAGACCTGTTTTCAGTTCCGTTCCTATTGAGGAAAATCTAGGATTATTTTACAAATCAATCTCAAATAGAAATCCTTCTTCGCTCGTGGTAGCTTTGATCCTTCCGTCGAGTCCCATGCTACTATGTTAAGTATGTCATTTGCTTCCTCCTTTGGCATGAAGTATTGGGTGAGGCACTATTCCCATCAACTGGTGCAAGGGATAGGGATGCGGATTCCTTAGCATCAATCCGATTCGATTTGACTATGGATCTTCCTGCTTTCCTTCAAAGACCAGTGACAGCTACTGCTACGGCATAACCTCCTCATTCATATACTTATGCCATATCTAAATTGCTACTGATGCCATGCTTAGAAAGATGGACTCCCTCTCCTACTACGAATGCTAGTCCTACGGATACCTTTTCTGGCACAATCCCTTACAAGAGTGCATTCGATGCCATCTCATCCTTTCCTGTCTTCTTCTAAGGTCCGCTGCTTCGATATCTTTCTCAGGATCTAAGCTCTCGAAACTTCCTTCTGTCTTCCTCTAAAAACCTATTCTTTTCTTCTTAACTGACTGAACCATCAGGAGGGTATTCTCAAGCAGCTGATTCGATAGCATTTGTCCGGATTCACCAAGAGCTTCTTCTTTCTAAGAACAGCAATCCATTCTTGAACAAGCCATTCAAAGAGGGCATGAGATGCATCAACTATGTCAGTTGCTTTATTTGATCAAGTGGCATTCCCCTATGCGGAGTAAGAAGGTATTCGCAGCAAGTGCTGCTTCATGCGAAGCGAACAAGAAGATCTTCTTATGTAAGAACAATAGGAGATTTGCCTCCAACTTGGCCTGGTTTTTTGGTTGAAAAGTGAGGTCAAATAGCCTTAGACTTATCATTTTTTTTTAGCTTGAAGCGCAGGAAGTCCTGCTCACTCTATGACTATTACTTTTTGATCGAGATCTAAGTGAGAAAGTGCCTTAACTGTCGAATCCCGTACATTATCATTTCTAGGAGAACAGAGAGGTACTACCTACTTTCTTCCATTTTCCTTTTCTGACTGCTGTCTTAAACCTTTCTACTTTAACACAGGCACCTAATACATCAGGGACAGAAGTTTGACCGAATCTTGCAGCACCCCAACCACCTTTGGAGGAAAGCCAGATGGGACCAATCGAGGAAGCAGATCCAATTCCAACAACTGAACAAATTTTGGTTCAAGTTCCAAGGGCTGAGCACCAAGAAGAAATAGAGCATCAACCCGAGGAAATGAATCCTAACCGGGATGGGATAGAAGGACCTCTGATTGCAGAGCCGGAAGCCAACCATGGGGAATCAGTGACACCGAGCAATGATGCTCAAATCGCTCCGCTGCAACGACTCTCATTTCAGATGAGCATTCTTCTCAAGTTGGCGAAGGTGTCCGATCTACTAGCTCTACTCCAACCAATCAGGAGACTACAAGACCTTCACCTCAATCTCCACCGGTTCCCACTGAAAGCAAAGCATTACCTAAGGTAGATCATTTATCTCTCAAAACTCCTTCCTATGCCTGAAGCCAATGCTGACGCAAACGGATACACAAAGGATAAGCAGCTTCGCTAGCCCGGGCTTTCAAGCCGGTTTTGAGCAATTAATTGAAGTACTTGCCTTTCTTTCCTTCGTCTTCGGCGAAGGCCGCACGTGGAATGGTTTCAGTTTATGCTTTTTGTGCTCGCATGTCCTATTTTTAGAAAGACCCACATCTTTGTTGGTCCGTTCAACGCTGTTGATCCTGAAGTTGCTTCTAACAAAGAGGGACAGAGACCACACCGATAACTCCTTCTTTTCCCCTTGGGAGAGGGTTGGTTGACGATTCCCTACTACGTACTAGATGGAAAGGGGTGAAAGGTTCTTATCTATGCTATGGGACTCCTACTTTACCTGCTAACAATTTAGCTGGCTAACTAACTCCAATTCATCTTCTGGGTTCCCGCCTGGCCGATTGATCCGATGAGATTCAGGAAGAAAGATGTTCCAATCGTGATGGTTGTTCAACGACGAATTCCTCGTCCGAATTGAATAGCTGCTCATCGTCATTGGTCACCTCAGTCTTTTTTTACCTTGGGCTTGAAAGAAAGAAGTGGAGAAGTTTCTTTCCTTTGCTAGTGAATCTGCTCTTTGAAAGCTTGCTTGATTTGATTAGAGGCCGAATGGGATATCAAATAAGTCAATAGCTTCCTGGTGGGGCGTAACATCCTATTATAAAGGATGGATCTCTCCCTCTTTCTTTCGGAATATGCCTCTAGTCAATATACGAGATAAGCAAGGATCAATCAATAGTAAAGATACCCACGGGCAGTTCTTATCGCCGAATCCGCTGCACAAATTTCATTCTATAGTAATGTCGGCAATTCCGCTGCTTCGGCTCAAAGCGAATAGGCTGGCGCGAAGGATAATTCTATTTCTTCTTATATTCCCAAGTTCTAGTCCAAAAGACTCATTCAATCCCACTCTTGGGTGACCTTATCCATTTGGCGGATTTTACACTGGTCACATCAAAAGAGAATTAAGGGGGTTCTACCTAATGCGCCATAACTCCTTCGAGAACGAGGAAATACAGATTTTGAATTCGCTAACGGGTCTTGAGCCTACGATATGAGTTCTGTCGCTGGTCATAGAAACCAAAGATTGGGGGCTCTCCTACCCTCGCTATGGTTGTGCTATGTTAACAGTACGCGGGCGGAGCAGGGAAAGGGTCATCTCTTACTCAAAGGGGCTATTTCCAGAGAGTATTCACCAACTACCCGGTTTCGTTGCCACTGGGCTAGAGAATGCCATGGGATAGAGAATACCAATAGAATACCAGCAGTCGACCCTGTCTCATCACCACCAGATTGGGGAGTGATCCAAGGATAGGCGCTGCTATAACTCTGAGTGTAGTTTTCGAAGCAAGGCTATCAAGCATTTCCAAGGGACTTCCTAACAACCCCTTGGACAAATACAGATAGATTAAGATAGGTGACTGAATTCTATGTTCTTAGACGCCGGTGAGTGAGTTCCATGCCTTTTGCAGCAGGTATTCCACTAGCGTTCAACGGGGGGGAAAATCCCTTGCAATCTTGGTTAAGCTACCTTACGCATTTAATGGGAGTCGAAGCAGTTACTTGAAAGCTGCTGGTGAAAGGGCTATGTAGTAACCAGTCCGAGCCCTAGGTTAGCATTTCAGTGTCCGTCAGGAAGACGAGTTTGAATCTTCTTTGTTGTATGAAAGGCTCTTTTTATATTTTCGGTAGGACTTCCATTTCATATCGTGTGTCGGAGAATCGGATTATTATGATGAGCGATTTGACTCTGATCCACCAGCATCCACTACCGGAAGGAATTACCTCACTTACCGCCTGCTCTTATTCCCATCGATATGCCCGGAAACAAGAACTTGATATATGTCTATAATGCCCTTTAGCTTAAGCCTGACAAAGAAAGATAGAATGTTTCACTTGACCTACCGCTGCCCGCTTAATACTACTAGTAGTGAGACTCCTTTCTTTATTTTACGCCTTATTAGTTATGAAAACGGATCGCTTTGTTTGTAATGAAAGGGAGAAGGAGAAGGCGGCTGTAGAGATAGAGTCTTTACGGGCAATGTTTGGCGCAATCAATATCAATAATCGCTCGTCTTTCATTGATGGAGGACTTGCCTGACCTGGTAATCTTCCCACAACACAGGTGGCTTTCGTCCGGGTAGATTATTTAAGTAAAGTGATCGTGTATGCTGCGGCTTAAACTAGAAGTTAATGATGAACAGGCCTTCATTTCCTTTAGGAATTTTATGTTCTTGTTGGTTAGAAGAGAAGTCTTCTCTTACTCTTAGTCGCGGGTGAAACTTTTGACTGTTGGAGTTAGGTTTTGGGTGACGATGCAGTTGCATAACAACCTTAAGAGCTTAGGACAAGGCTCCTCTTTCTCTGCTTTTAAATACAGTACCCTTTCATTTAAGAGAATAAGAAGAGTAGCTGTACTCTTAGAGCCTACTATGACTTCTTCGTCTTCTCTTTTTCCTTTATCTTATTAGATAGATAAAGGGTTTTAGAGGCTTTTTATTTACACATCATCCATTTAGCGGATTTACCAAATATAGTTCTTGGGATAAGACCAAATGACAGCCTCCGGATACCTTCTAATAGATTAGATTCAAGACAATAGATTGAACGGCTGATAAAGGATCATAGAGAAGGGTAGATCTCATTCTCACTAAATCGTTATCTACGGTAATAAAGAATCTAAAGGCTAATGTCTCGACCGACTAAATCAATCAATAGCAGAAGTCTTTTTTCTTTTCGATTGAGCTTCTCTTGGCCTTTGATGAAGATGAAGAGGAAAGAAAGAACCTTAAGCCTTCCTTATCCTTTCACACTAAGATCTTCGATCCTTCTTAACCTACTATCGTATGAGTAGCCCATGGGTTGGGTATGGAGTACGAACGGTTAATAGTGGGTGCTTTAACCCGCCCCGCCATTCCGGATGCAGGAATCGAGTAAGGCCTTGACCTATCTGATATGAGCTATACTATATGTCCTAATTCCTCATCCTAATTCTAAGACCAATTGGCCGGATTAGAGTTCGTATATCAGTAAACTAGTCGCTTAGCTTTCTAACAAAGCAAGTAGCTAGCGCATCTCTTCCCTCTTCGAGCCAACCGTTCACTTCCTCTAACGAGCGAGTAAACAAAGTTCACCACTAACTACGTTCTTTCAGAACCTTAGATTCCAAATAATGATCCTCAGGAGCAAGAAGATGCTCCCAAGCGACCCTGGGGATCCAGCTCACTATCCGCCGTTATCCCTTTCCATTCCTACCCTATTCTCCATTCTTATTAGGCAGTCGCCATCACAATCGGAGTTCAGTTCCTCCTTCTCGCAATTAGAATCTAACTCGGAACCGTAAATCTCAACTGGAAGACTATTTGACATGGAAGAGTCACTGCCTAGGCGTACAAAAATCTCCTTATTGTGGTATGCTCCTATATCATCCTACTGATCTTTTTTCGACAGCGCACTGACGGTGATATGCCTTGAACTTTTGGAAATGATACGCCACGACTGGAAAGGGGCTTGCTAAAGCCCATAGGCCTGTGCAGACGTGAGGAATGTATTCTTTCTGTCTCAGGCGGGGCGGAAAGACTCCGAAGTTGCCGAAAATAGTCCGCTATTAGATAGATGCGCCTTATCCGGTCTTTGCGGAATAACCGCAGTTATCAGCATATCCTTGGTGGTTTAGTAAGGGCATTAGGAAAAGGCGTAACCGCTGTTTGAGAGATAACTAGTTACTTTATTACCTAAAGTTCACTTATTTGTAGCCTACCACTTGCTTTCTCTTTTTAGGAGGAAGCTAAGCCAAGTCCAAGATTATGCTGTAAGGCATCGATTTCCGGCCGATTGCCTTCTGCAAAGGTCTCATATTCTTTGACAGATTCTCTATAAAGAGTACGGTACGGATGAGAAGAACAGATAAGGGTCTTGCCCGATCTTCCCTTTACAGGTAGGATATGTGTTCGATAGGAACGTCCTAAAAATGTGGGGCGCGTTCCGTCTATATCAGTGAATATGCTGCTGGAGTTGGATTCTTTGAGCTGTTAAACAATATATACATGGGGGTTTTAATAACGCCAGATCGGCTTATCAATAGTTAAAATAGAGTACTGCTGCTATTTATGCGTCCGCTTGACTCTTTTTGAGTCAGATCAGTAGGCGAGAAGCTCACATCCGGCTCCATATAAGACATAAGTCTTTACGATGCTTTGAATAGCAATCTTTCGTACCCCAGCAAGTCTATTGATGGGAAAGCTTAATAGAGTGACCAAGCTAAGACCTTAGACGAAGAGAGTGTCCAACCAATCACGCCAAGCAGCCCTGCACTAAGCAAGTCGTAGTCCCAGCTTTTTTTTTTTCTCCTTCGAGAGAGGAAGAGTCCGCCTTTTTAACGTGTGATTTCCCCTCCAGGGTAGGAATAGGGATGTTTTTAGTACAGATCTTTTAAGCGAACCACTATTAAGAGTATTTGATTCAGGATCATCTGATTTGGATGAGCCAAATCCTTTCCATTGCCATTCAACAAGCCCATGCTGTTGTGGTAATCATTCTTTATAATTAATAAAGTAACGGGGATTCAAAAAAGAATAAACCATTGCTCCGTTGACTCTTTCAAAAAATTCCTTGTCTCAGAGGCCCATACGCTACGCTCTCCATAGGACATAGAATCGGGACATTAGGATCGCTGCCTTCTATCCGTATAGGCAGGCCGGATTTCGCTCAAAAGCTTTTCTTTTGTACGCTTCCCCAGTCCAGAAGATCTTGGTCTAAAAATAAATGAAAGTCAGAGCGACTTTTTAGTCCTTTAAGAGTCCAATGTAGAGGAATGGCAGCAAGAAGACTGGGGCTAGCGTGTCAAAACAACTCCTTCTTTTTCTTTCTTTATTGACTATCTTCTGCGGAAGTAGTAACTAGCAAGGTATTTAGTCACTGGTCTGATAAGGCCAGGAAGTAAGACCCAATAAAAAGAAGAAGGACAGACAGAGCCTTAATTTCACCACTATGAGATAAGAGGGGTATAAAGAAAAGAGAAAGCGCAAAAAATATCCTCGTAAAGTAAAGAAGAGGGAACGTAACGATAGGACTTCTTATTCATAACACAGGAAACGGACTCTTCTTGGAATTTGTACTTCCTTTGTTTAGTTAGTAAGAATAGGCCGGGTCTCCCAGTGTAGGACTGCTCCCATTCATTTGGAAAGTTAGAGCATCTCCTGATTCGATGATCTATTGAACTACGGCCGCTCCTACTTTCTTCTTAGTGGTTTGGTACTCCCCTTTTTTAAGAAGTAATAAGGGCTCTTTCTCGCTAATGGAAAGCCAGTGCATGAAGATCTATTCCCCTCGTCCTACGACCTTCCCGCCTAAGGGGAAGGGGGTGGATTGAGGCCTTTAGTTCGTGTTCCCTGGCCAAAATGGGGAAATCACACACGGAAATAAAGTCTAGCTCCACCCGGGCTTCCACGAAAGAACAATTAAATTAAGTAGTAAGTAAAAAAGGAACGAAGTCACTCGACCAAAAGAAGGTCTTATTTGAGTTCAAAGCGAGGAGCCAGAGACAGATTGCAATTGCAAAAGCCAACTCTAAGAAGCTTTAAAGAGGGGCAGCAAAAGAAAGGAGAGAACGAGTGGAGTATACTCCACGAGGTAGGTGGGCATGGAAGCACGAGAGGTGTTGGTGAGTGGGGAAGGTAAGGTAGTCGACCTACGGGAGTCGCGAGCGTTAGTGAGTTGACAGACTCGCCATGCATTCATTCGTGGTTGGAACTTATCTCTGCAGAGTAGCCTTGTGCATAGAGGCTCGCGCCCTTGATTGATTGACCGGGCCCCTAAAGCTGCACAGCTATGGCCTGCACCGCTAACTCTCATGATGCTTCTTTCTGGGAAAGGAAGAAAACTAAAGCAAGCTACCTGAAACAGGAAGACATAAAACAAAGCCGGTTCTCCTGATTGAATAGCTCGTCATGCAGCAAGACTAAAGAAGGCTCTGAATGGCCGCTACTAAGTAAGCTGGTACGTCAGGTCTTGACCTATCATTCTGTTATCGTGCTTTGTATAAAATAGCCCTTTCTTAAAGATTGTGAGAGCTTCAGTTTTAGTTGTTGATTTTTAAGCATTCTAATAAGAATCATCCTTTCCACAGATAGATCCTCAAACAGAGAATCATGGGCAGCTAGCGATAGGCAGGGTGGTCACGTCAAAGTGTGCCAATCATGGTGATCAAACCCTCTTTTTGTTAGAGCTCCCAGCCTTGCTAAGCTAAGAAAGATGCCCTTCATCCTCCTTTCATTTACCTCTCTTTCTTTGACCTGGCACACTGAACACCAACCCAATCAATCTCAATGAAGATAGACGGGCATAAGCAAGGACACCCGTGAACTCGGAGAGCTTTTAAGCATACCTTGCCTTGAATCTGCCCTAGGCTAACCACTTTCTTCTCTTATGAAATTGTTTCTATTTAGAGATGCTATTTTTGCGGAAGCGCCCCAAGCGGAACCGTTACGACAAGTTCGCTTAGGGTGTTGTTAGCGCAGGAGTACAACAATCGGCCTATATACTACCTTACCTGTTTCGAATGTTGAAGCAACCGGTCCTTTGTTACTAATACTCTTTTTCTTACTCGAACGGATATAGCCTGTGTGCCGCGAGTAGGTTTTCTGCCCTATTTACTCTTTTTGTTCTGATACTCTCTGTCCTTTTTTCCCCCTTCTTTAATGGATTTTCGAAAAGTAGTCTTTTCTCATTCGATGGAGGAGTGTTAACTCTGCGAAGATTGGATTCCGTCCCCTGGTCTACAACCCTTAGACATTAAAGGGTGGTCTTTCCTAAGTAGTTCAAGTAAAGAGCTCATCGTAGACCAATGGCTAGTTTAGGAAACCGGTAAAGTCACTCTCTTCTCTTGATTCACATTCATGCATATGAAACCGTTGCGACCCTCGCCGCTGGCACCATCTTAAGGCGCTAAAAGCTTCGGACTATCCTTAACAATGGCGCTAGTTAGTGAAACCCTAAAAGCCAACCTCTGCTTCTCTATTTTTACATTGGTGAGGGCGCGCTCCTGTATTTTCTTGGTGTACCTCAGCTTCGCTCCTCAGTCTGCTTTAGGTCAGATTCCCTCTTATTCTTGTAATCAAACTAAAGCTCTTCTCATACTTATGTTAAAAAGTGGCTTCCTCCCTAGCAGTGGGCATTAAAGGTACGAAAGCACTTCTCTGAGAGTGAGACTTTTGAAGGCAAAGAAAAAGAAGATAAAGACTTTTTAGGCTTAGCCCTAGAGCTAGATCATAGAGGGCAAGTCCTCTTATAGTAGTAGTCAAAAAGGCATAGTCGACTTAGAGTGGTAAGCTTATTCTCTGCTTTCAATAGAAAGAGTAGTATGCCTTGAGCCTTAAACTCTTCCTTATAGTCATGTCTACCTACGTCATTCTTTTGAAGTGAAGCAGAAAGCAGATGGACACAAGTGCACTAAAACAGCTAAGACATTAGGCCCTTTCCATCTGCCCCTACTAAAGCACTCGAGGAAGAAGACAGTCCTTTACCGAAGAAGGCGCACCGGTTGATGCCAAGAAGTAGGCTGGCTTGTTGGTAGAGTTCCGCATAAGGCAGGGGAAGGAGAGGAAGAGAAGGAGCGGTGAAGTAAGTGAAAAGAGAGGGCCGGTAGAAGACTCATCCGTGGTGCCCAAGCCGTGAAGTCGGAATAAGCGCGGAAGTTTAAGCATCAGACCCACTAGTCGGCTAAGCCTTTGAAGGCCGAGGGTAGCCGGATTTTGGGATAGGATCTCCCCGGCCTGATAGGTTCAACTTGACGAATGACTGTCTCGAAAGTCCTGCACGAGTCGAAGACCTCATCCACCTAGATGGTTGGCATCGGCTAGGTCCCAGGCAACGCGTGAACTTTTTCCTACTAAGGTGCCATTGCAATCCGCGAGATGGTTGTCGGGAAGAAGTACGGACGAATATTCTAGTACTTGCTCTTATCTTAGTCCTCTAACGCCCACACCTGACTCAAAAAGAAATGCTCCTGGTAAGAAGAGAGATTTTTGACCTTCTACCGAATTCTATCCCATCTTCTCGGAATCCATGCTATTGGTGTGGAATGATTATTTCCCCATCTGTCTGTAGCGAGTTGGGGAAAGCCGCTTGAAGCTCATCTCGCCGGCTGACGTTAAACCAATCTCCCATAGGAAGCTAAGGAGCTACTATGAATGGAAATGAAACTCAATTGCTTGTTCAAGCGTAGCATGCGAGGATGAAGCCTTCTGATAAGCCTAGGACTCCGGTCAGGGACAAACCTTTGACGGTCACTTTCCGTTGCTCCATCTCTGAGAGAGGATATTTTACCATCTTCCATCTCTATTGGGTGGAGAAGAGCTATTGCATAAATAAAGGCTGAAAGAGCCCAGCTACTGGTGACGGGTTCATTGACGAGTGAAAGAAACCCTTGAATGGATTCGTCTGGGTTTCATCAACAACAGTCCTTCCTGAAGGAAATGGAAGACGGAGATAGAAGAAGCGGCTTTTCCGAGAGATTCAAGAACGATAGCAACTAAACTCGAAGTAGAGGAGATGGAATGGGAAGCAAGGGTCTTAATGGTCTAATCATGGTATGAATCTAGATCGAGTTCCCGAGCTGACTAAAGGAACCCGGGAAAGCCAAGAGCTGAAAAGGGAAGAAAGCCAAAGCTCTCTTTCCAGAAGAACAGGGGATGCAATAATAAATGAGAATTCCTGATGTATTTGACCCCGAAGTGCCATTCATAGTTTAACTCCTGGCCTTTGCATTGGCGAGACTATGAGATCTAGCAAAAAGGTTGGCTTGCTTCCCTAGATGAACGACCAGATTGGACTTGCCCGGGAGTCACTACGAACTGAACTCGATACTAAAGCTGTTCAGGCTACTCATCGCTATCCTCACGAGAAAGAAAAAAACGAAAGACCTAAAGACTCAAGACCAGCCCGGCATCCCTAGCTCTTCCTTCCCTGACTTTCGGACTACTTGACTTTCTTGCTTCGAACTGGGCTGCTAGGTAAAGACGATTGAAGAAAGAAGACAGGAGAAGGTACTGCAAATGGACATAATCCGGTCATAGCAGCAAAGAGGGATGAAAGCCGACTTATTAAGTAGAAAGATCTCTCGCTGCACACTTTCTATATATCTCTTTTCGGTCTTCATTATTGGCTACATGCTATAGGAGCTATGTGTACACCGCCGCGTCGAAACTCTCTTTCAAAAGTAGGATCACTGCCGGCTTGTTTTTGAGGGAGGGAAAGATCACTCCTAAATGCAGCCGTGATCTTATATACGATACCATGGATGCAAAGAGACTCAGCGAGTGAACTAGGTTTTGGTATTCCTTTTCTAGCTTTTTTATTTCTTCGTTTGATGCCTACACCTGTTTCCTGAGTTCTAGCCAGGTCCTTTAGTCGCAGCACCTTCCCTAGAATCACTAAGATTGTCCTTCACCCCGCCATCAATCAAGGATGACAAGTCACATCGGGACAGCCCTTTTTCCAGCTAGCTGATATAGAATGGAAGGGGAAGGAGGAGAAAGAGAAAAAGGCAATCAACAGACTCTGATAGACGCTATGGGACCATCTCCCTTGGGAGAAGCCTTTCCGTTGTTCCAGGGTTTTATTACTATTTAGGTAAATTTTTCCTATCATGGCATGGGGATTAGAGAGAAGATCAAGAGTTTCGAACAAGCACGCAAGCCTGAAAGCATGAGTTTCCAGCGATCGAAGTTCAAACTTGGCCCGTGGGAAGGACAGGAAAGAGGGAAAGCCTTCTTCTCAATGAGCTGTATCCATTATACAATCACCGGGCTTTGCCAAAGACAGTCCCATTCAAGGGGTGTGTAGCAAAGCATCCACCGAGACTAGATTTGAAGATAGTCATGTGCTCTATGAAAGCAATCGAACATCATGTGTTAAGCATATGAGATGGCTAGCCGGGCAGTTCCATCATAGTTCGTGACAGGGTGGAAAGGATATATGATCTTACTTTACGATTGAGGTCTTCTTTCTCCTCTTCTTCACCGGGAACCCCTATTTCATCAACCAGACGGACAATGGGAAGCGTCTGAGCGTCTTCTACTCTACTAGACTTGGGCGAGCACGGGAAGTGGTCACACCTGCCAGCTGACCTTCATTGTAGACTCTTTATTTATTTGAACTTCAGGGAGGAATGAAATGCTACCAATCTAAGAGGGCCTTGTTGGAAGAAAGGGATAAGGTTTGCATCGTCGCTAGCGAATTCCGTCCAGTAATGGAAGTAAAGAGGTGATAACGCTAGCTTCAAGACTGCAACGAAGATCTGGTCATAGCCAAGCCATTGTCACTTAGCGCATCCGAAACTCTCGTCCATAGAGATGGCTTCTCTCTATTATCTAAATTTTACTGAAAAGAGAAGATCTGAGGAACCTGTCTTTCTGGTCCGGAAGGGCCTGGTCTTTGATCACTCTTCCATTTCCTGGGCTTCTCTCGGCTATCAAAGTGAGTTGGCATTCTTAAGCCAAGCCGGAGAAAGCCAGTGAGGTTCCAACTCCGCCGGAGACTTGCTTGATTGATCAGATTGAGCCTTGCCCAGAAAGTGGAAAGATGCTTTATTCCAACAAGAAAGGGAAGGGCAGAGGGGAGATGGTTGATAGCTTAGGTTTAGCAACTAAATTGGGGATGGGGAGCTCCTTTCATATTGTATCAGAATGACAAGGCAAAAGATATGGGCTGAGTCTAGCTTGGGACGAGGCTTAGAGAAAGAACAGTGATTCTCGTAGCTAAATGCTAAAATCAGGATGGGATAGAAGAAAAAGAGAAAAATAAAATCAACATCAAATGAACATCGTCTTTCTTATCGGCTTCCACTAGAACGGACCGTTGTTAAAGACAGATTTTAGTGGCTTGAAAGCATGAACTCGAATCGGGACAGGATCAACCGCTCTTTTGTCCTTCACGCTCTTCTGCTAGCTTCTTACTGCAAGACATAAAGTGAAAGCCCCATCAAGAGCCGTTCAATAGTCCGTATGCTTTCAATCATCAATCGGTACACCACTTAAAAGTCAAAGTGAGTTTTTACATCCGATCAAGCAGCTGAAGGAATGAAATCAGCCAGCACAAACTTGAATGAAGCCAGTCGACGTAGCGCCTTATGCCTCTACGGATCTCGATTCGCCTCTTCTATGTAAGAAGGTTTTTCCTTCATTCCCCTTCTCTTCCTTTCCCAGGTTACTGGATTGGAATTTAGAATAGCGGTTCCAGAGGAGCGTAGCCGATTAAGGAAAGCAGTCTACTCATGTAGTTAAGAAGTCACTCTTCAAGCATGGTAAGCAGGCACGTATGGAATGAAGGTAGGTCAATCACTCTGACTTTCACCCCCGTGTCCAGCATTGATCCCGGAGCTGGAAAGAAGGATTGCTGCTAGATTCTATACCAACGCATTCTTTCCGAAAAGTAGAATCGCAAGGGTATGATAGATAGCTATGAAAAGCAATCCACCCGAAAAACTACCAGCTTCTTCAATGGGGGATACCTTTCCTTTTCTATATCCTCTTTCCTGGGATACTATCTCCTCTTCTTCTTTTGATTCTTTCTTCTTTCTGTTCACCTGAGCTAATTCATTACTAGCTTTCGAGCGCTTGGTCTGGCCTATTTGCTGTTAGAAGGGAAGCCTTAGCACAGTAGCAGGTAAAGAGAGAGGGATTGCTCGGCAGGGAAGACGGGAGAATATCCAAACCCGAATCACAGACAGGCACTCGACTCTATATACAAGAAAATAGTGAACTAAGGGGATCACAACGGCGAAGGGGGCCAATCGAGGAGACTGGAGGAGCTGGATGCAGCGATTCGGAAGTAGCGAATCGTCTTCTTTGCAGTTTTTCAGGGGAGTGGCTATCAAGCCCAAAATTCCTTTATTCGGCTATTCAGATAATTTTGTATAGAAAGAAAGTTGACTTCTTTCTTCATTCAAGTAAGATAGTTGATCGAGAAAGGTCCTCTTCCACTGAGAAACTAAGGAGCGAAAGCGATGTGCTCCGATGAAAGCCTTGCGGGTCTAACGCGGCCCTTTACTCGGAAATATGACCACACACAATAAGAATCCCCGCGATCTGGGGCATGAAGCAGTTGGCTCTCAATGGGAATTCTCCATAGCATGACTAGTTAAAGCAATCAAATTGATTGAGACAAGCAAGCCTCAAGCTAGGGTTCCCCATGACGAATCAATTGTGTCGGGCGAAAGGCCGGGGCAGGAATGCGGTAGGCGGTGGTCCTATGAATGGGTTAAAAAAGATAATAGAAAGTCTACGGTTAGGTTAAACAATATCCAACAAAGACCGTAATTACATACATAACATAGTCATAGCGGAAACTATCAAAACGAGTAAGCTAGGTTGCCTATGCCTAAAGCCTGTCTACTCCTAACAAGTCTAAAGATAGAAGTGACTTTCCATCTAATAGTATGGCTGGAATCAGGTTCTCCTATGCGGCTGGCTTTACGCCTTTTTTTAGTTCTCTCAAGAAGTTACCGTCAAAGAGAGAGCCATGGCTGCTCACACATTGTTAGAGCGGGAAGGGTTTATTTCGCGTTGCATGAACCGGTTCTTTGGCTATTAGATTCGCACAGACAGGCAGCAAAGAAAGGGCTTCTAGCCTACTAGTTAAGTAACAGCAGTTGTGGTTTCTTAGAATCATCCTAAGAGGGAGCCCATTACAGCACCGGGATACATAACATAAAGGCAAATCATTGTAAAGTCTTATCGTCAGGTTTGAGACTAAGATTCGAGCATTTAATCGAAAGAATTTGCATTTAAAGCCAAGATGGTGTAAGTGATTCATAACTAATCTTCCCTTCGTCGCTGTAAGTGGAATGCCCTGAAATTCTTCCTTTCAAATAGGTCCTTCCTTGCGTACTATACTTAATTTTATTACTACATGGTTTGATTTAGTTCCAAATCTTTCTAATTGTCGGTATCTTCTTTTCTTTGTCCGTGGTCCACCGCATCTCGTGCTCATATGTCCTTCGACTTACTATCTGTTTCTTTGGTGCTATTGTAGAATCCTTTCGGGAAGGTCTCCATTCTTCCATTGTCGTCCAAGTCGAATCACTGATTAAGGAGTTATCTGGCACTAGGAAAAAGTAATATTTGCAAAAATATGAGGCCCCCCGGGGGAAATAAGAGTGGGTATGAGGGCTTCTTTCACATAAGATGATATAGGATCCCGGTAAATTCCTGTAGGACATATCTCTGTGAACGAAACTAAGTCTTTAGCCTTAATTAAATGGGGGCCACCACAACTCGTATCCAGCTAGATCTTAGAAGGTGCAAAATCAATAGGTACCGGAGCTGCTACAACTAATTTTAGTTAATTATGCTGCGGGAGGAAGTCGTAGATTGCTACTAAGAACCTAACAGAACTTTTCAAGGAAGCCGGGCCTAGCTGCGATTCCAAGCATCTTTTTAAGATATTAGGAAGCATACTATATATGAATATGATATTATTTTCAACTATTCTCTAAGCATGGGTTATGCTATAAGGTAAGGCTACCCAAGAATGGAATTTACTTTTGAAGCTGAGCTTCTAATTCGTTTCACTTTGGGCTTTCATTTTTTAGCGTTTGGATGCATCAATTCAATAAGGTATTTTGTTAGGGAATTTCCCAACATCTTTGTGAAACGATGGTCTCAATGGATTTTCTTGCAGTCATAAGCTTTGTAAGAGCTGGTTTATGATACCCTTATTAAGAAGATATTTTATATATACCCTTTATTTAATAACTTGATAGAGCCGAAGAAAAACCAGTAAGTTCCAGGGCTCGTAGAAATAGGTAGGTTCGTCAGTTTAGTCTCTTTTAAGGCTTAGGGAAGGCTGCTTAGATAAGAAATAAATCCCCTATATTTTCCGGAAAAGACAGATGTAGGTTTCTTAGTTCCAGGGCCCCCTTCTGTAAAATAAAAGCTTCTATCATCTTTCTTGGGCGCTTCAGCAAGGCTCGAAGGAGATCGGGGATAGAATCTATCCGTCAAGCTATTTCAAGCAAGCGAGTAGAATACACCAGTAGGCACTCTGAAGTAAAGTAATTTAGTATTAAAAAAGGCACAATCTTTCTCGCGTTTGCTCTGCTTCTTTAGCCTTTGCTGAGAATTCTTCAAATACATCTCGCTCGAGCATCTTCCAATCTTAAACCTCTCCCGCTTTAGTAGGTTAAGCGAACTCTCCTTATCCTTCTTACTCTTAATTGTTTAGTCGAGTCAGGAGTCGTTCAGAGAGCGATTTGCCTGAGAGAGCAGGCCTAATTGGATAGTCCATGCGAGAAGTCCCCAGGAAAGCAGGGGTTTATTACTAAAATAAAAAGATGGGCATTCGAAAAGCAGAAGGAGAGCGTAGAAGTACTTAATTCCCCCCGGAAGATGACAGACACATATCGAGATTGGCACGAAAGGGTTCACCCGAACTTTGGGGGTCTCGGAATTCGGACTTACACCGGCGATACTCCCTGGGTTATGGGATGAAAGCAGTCATACCAGGTGAATTGGAAGTGACCTCCCTTAGGGGCGCCCGAAATAACGAAAGCAGAATGGACAAGGAGCAGGGTTGAGCAACCGAGAAGAGCTACTCGAAAAAAAGTAAGTAAAAGACGGGAGGAAGCGAGTGAAAAGGGGACAAGGAATGAATGGCAGTTGCTAGAGCGATAAAGACAAGGGACGTGGGATAATGGTAGGAATAGCTCCTAGGAAATAAGCAGTCGGGGCACCCGTTGAAGATAGATTTGCCCGTGCTACGGCCGGGAACGGGGAGAAGGCATAATAGAATGTCCTTCCTTCTTTTGAGATAGATGTTACGGAGCCCTTTCCCAGAGAATCTTTAAGGATAAGGATTAGCCCCATGTTTAGGGAATCCGATGAAGAATCACCAATAGACGTACCTGAAGACGCAGTCTAACGCTCTAGAAAGCCCTTACGGCTTGTTCCTGAGTTCCAGATCAGATTGAGAGTTCAGACCATTAGAAATCCACTCCTTTTTACCAACAAGGGAATGGCCAAGCACAATAGGGATCCGCTCGGGAAGAGGAGGGAATTAGAGTAAAAAAAAGGTGATTAGGATCCTAGCCTAGCTAAACGCAACGGAAAGGAAAAGAGCTCAACGAAAAGCAAAGATTTCTCGGGCAAGTGCTCTATCAAAGACGAATTCCCTGGAAGAACAGCAGGATTCAGGGTCAGCTCTCTCATCATAAAGAAGTTAAAATGAAGACTCGGCTACCGGCTGCCAATGGGATAGCACCGGAGCTACTGCCATCCTCTTTACTTCTCTATTCTTTCGCGCATTTTTTTTTCCCGGAATAAATCCTTCAATTCTTACACCTAAACTTCTTAGCAAACTCAGCGCCACCCACATCTGAGACTAAAGACTTAGGAAGTGATATAGTCACACCTAAATCCTTAAGTAAAGTGTAGATAGGTAGACTTCTGCCACCTTTGAGTCGGCGATACAAATATAGTCACCAAGGATAGCATACTTATCAAAGCGCTTCCCCGGATATATCTTCTCCGCACACCACCAAATGGTGAGACAGTGTAAAGAGCGGCCAAGAAGCGAGATATCCAAGAGGTTGCCCTGATCCTTGGGCTGATAGTCAAGTAATTTGCTCTTGAATGACAGGTCTACTCTCGGATACGTTCTATGTTCAAGCAATTGGGCCAACTTTCATTGCCGAAGTAGGCGAAGGTCGAGTTGCTGACCTGAACGCTTTGGCTCTTTTTGGCGGAGTAAGAACCTTTCTTTTTGAGCCGGCGCGGAGACCTATGGTCTCCATTCCGCCTTATCTTTGCTCTCTGTCGGTGTGAAGTTGCTAGCATAATATGGTAAGCAGCGGGCTTTCTATCCTCAGAGGTTCCGGTCACGCTAGTCTAGAACATCTTCCGACCGTTGGCTGCTTGCTCTCTGGACTCCTGGAGCGACTTCCTTTGAGTTGCATCGAAGAGAGTCTCTTATAAGCAAGTTCCTGTCAAAGGGAATCATTATTCGGAAGTTCCCGTGTGTAAAAGTTGCCTATTCAAAAGGGCGATCAAAAAACCTCTTGCTCTATCTTGCGTCCCTCCATCCCAGATCTCTAGGAACTGGGCTGACAGCAACACCATTAATCGAACGAGTCGGGGTGAGAATCTCACATGGTGCCGTTCTAACTCGTTACGCACGCAATTGACGTAGCAGACCTCTTGCATGATTGTTTGTTTCAATCAATGATGTATTCAATCAAGACAAGAAAGATACGTCGTAATAAGATCAGGTTACATAATGGGTCTGTGAGGGAACATCAAGAAAGAGGATCAGACTTGATCAGTTCAGGCTATGCGAGTCGTCTATCTTCACAACTGGAAATGCGCTCCGAAGGGCATTGCTTTCTCCATTGAATCAGGTCTAATATTAGAAGATGTTAAATTCATTCACATTGTGTTCTTCTGTGTAGCGTACGGTGTCTCGTGCCAAGTGAAAGGAAAGCTCCGCTTGCTCCAAACCATGAAATAAAAGAGAGTGCCCGGTCATCATCATTCCACTCCCTTCTTGGTCTACTTCGGTTACAACTTTTTCTAAGGTACGGTGCGATCAGACCAAGTGCGAGATTGGATCCAAAATTGCGTATGAAAGGAAAATGGTCTATCTAGTACAGTACGATCGATCAAGTCATTCAGTAAAGTCTCTTAGCTAGGTAAAGGGACTGCGTTGGACTTGTACGGATTATCCATTTTTGTCTTTTTACACATAATCTTTCTATGGGGATTGGAGGTCGTTAAACGAAAATGAGTTTCTGGAGCAAGCTGGGCTGGTTTCTAGGTCGCCGACTGCTACTAAGAACCTAACAGAACATTTCAAAATGTGGGTCCATGCATCCTTTCTGTTGGTCAACAACCAACCACATCTCTATATAGTCAAAACACTAGTCCTACAGGCTTGACGGAGTTCAGTCTGTCTGGAGGGAATTGTTTTTTATCAAGCAATCACTATGTTAAACAACATTCGTCGCATCTTTTTATTTGATGAGAATAGTCTTAACTCAAGTTCCAGTGATACAGCTTCTACTTCTAGTACTATGATTACAAATGCTACAAATCAATCTACGACTACTATTAACGATTATAGTGTAAAATCGTCCGATACTCCGGCTCCTTCTAATTACGAGACTCATGGTATTTTTGAGGATCATCCGGGTCTTAACCCGGACAGTGAACTTATAGTAGAGCTTCAATCTGATATACACGATAAATTGGGAGAGTTGATGACTAACAAGAGTGACCAAGACGTTCTGAATGCAGCCGAAGCTTTACATGGCGAAAGCAACAATATCCCTTTTCTGGAACACCTGTTAGATGATTTGAACAAAAACGGAATCGAAGGTGAAGCCTATAAGGATGCCCTGGATCTAGCGCAAGATGTTCCCCACAGCCCTCTATTCCTCACGAAAGCTCCTTGTGATGCAGCGGAACCATGGCAATTAGGATTTCAAGACGCAGCAACACCTATGATGCAAGGAATAATAGACTTACATCACGATATCTTTTTCTTCCTCATTCTGATTTTGGTTTTCGTATCACGGATCTTGGTTCGCGCTTTATGGCATTTCCACTATAAAAAAAATCCAATCCCGCAAAGGATTGTTCATGGAACTACTATCGAGATTCTTCGGACCATATTTCCTAGTATCATCCCGATGTTCATTGCTATACCATCATTTGCTCTGTTATACTCAATGGACGAGGTAGTAGTAGATCCAGCCATTACTATCAAAGCTATTGGACATCAATGGTATCGGACTTATGAGTATTCAGACTATAACAGTTCCGATGAACAGTCACTCACTTTTGACAGTTATACGATTCCAGAAGATGATCTAGAATTGGGTCAATCACGTTTATTAGAAGTGGACAATAGAGTGGTTGTACCAGCCAAAACTCATCTACGTATTATTGTAACACCTGCTGATGTACCTCATAGTTGGGCTGTACCTTCCTTAGGTGTCAAATGTGATGCTGTACCTGGTCGTTTAAATCAGATCTCTATTTCGGTACAACGAGAAGGGGTTTACTATGGTCAGTGCAGTGAGATTTGTGGAACTAATCATGCCTTTACGCCTATCGTCGTAGAAGCTGTTCCTAGTAAAGATTATGGTTCTCGGGTATCCAATCAATTAATCCCACAAACAACAGGGGAAGCTTAACTTAAGCGGAAATGAAAGAGTAGGGTGAGGGATAAGGGGGGAAGCCACTAAATGGAAGGCTTCGCTCGCTCTAACGCTCGTTTAGTAGACAGCGAGTGGAGTGCATAAGCCTTTTTTTATAGGGGCGAGTACTACACGAGCTCGTAAGTCAAGTACGGAACGAGCGAAGGAGAGCGACCTCATCTTGCTTGCTTCTGGCGAAGCTTCTAGAAGGCCCACCACTTCATAGGAGCGATAGCGAAGCCGTATAAAGGCAAACAGCTCGTATAGCTCGCAATAGCGAGCCTACTTATAGCTTTTTTTACTTTGAGTACTCCTTAATCCCTCATGTTTTTGCGCAGTAAGCTCAGGAATGTAGCCTTCATACAAGGCGAGGCCCCTAGCGATAGGGGGAAGGGAGAGTGGGAAAGAGGGCTCCTTTCACGAATTCTTTTCTTCGGAGGCTGCAACGAAACAGAAAGGGGCGGTCCCAGTCCCATCCCCGAGAAAGAGATAACAGCCGTGGTGCATTGCCTGAGGACGTGGAGGCACTACGAGCCTGGATCGGCTCCCGGTTTATATCGGGAATCTTAAAGAGAAGATACCGCAGCTGATTGTCCAACTAGCGGAAGCAAGTCGGGAACTGGAGCTGGAGCGAAAGAAGAAGGAGCCCGCAGACGAGACAGTGCGAAGAGATGATTAAGTCTGCTTCACGCTTGGCTAGCCGTTTCGACCTTATCCGTCGCCCTCTTCTTTATCAGCCAGCCTGGCGACTAGTTTCAATCTAAATCATTCTGTAACCACCTCTTTGTCTTTAGAATTGCATTTCTGTTTTTCTTCTTATTATTCCTTTTTACGATTTTAACTCTGAAGACATGTAAGCCCCGTCGCGTTTATTCGCTGCTCCCTAGCCATACCGATCCCGTCTGATTTGTGGTTTTCTTTTTTAATAACAAAAGACAGGCTATCCAATATCCTTTCGAGGCCCGAGCTCGCTAGCCCTGGTCTTTTGATGCCTTAAATAAAGTATATTAGGTATTTCAAAGCGTACAAGGTCCCAACCCCAAGGCTGCAGTCTTTCCCTGACTTTCTTGATTGTCGATCCTTTTTTTTAAATAACGGTTCGTTGCTATATCTTTTAGCTGGGTGCCCTATCATATTCCTTTTCTGTGAGAAAAAAGGAAATGTGTAAATGGCAGCAATTCCCACTCTTCCATCTTTTCTTCATATGGTCCGCTGATAAGCCTCGGGCTTTCCTTCTCAAGGCATGAGAGAGACGATAGAAAGCGTGCCAAGGGCCTCTCTGAAACAGGACTAGTTGGAAGATTGGGGTCTTGCTAGCCTTCCTTATCCTCGATCTACTAACTTATTTTTTACATTGAAAGCGGATATTTCTTTCGTTACGCGGACTCGATTAGTCCGTTTTTCTAAGAGCATGTGCTATGCTAATCCAATCTAGTATATGATATGCTAGCTAAGTCGGAAGTCATTAATGTAATGAGTGGCTAAGTGCGCAATGTGGCAAAGCAGCTACGTGAAGAGCATTTAATACAGGCGTGTACACCGGATCTAAGGATGCCCAGCCCAGGTCAATTGAATGTGCTGATAATGAAGCTGTTGACATGGTGAATTCTTTGGTTTCTGCCAGTTTTTTGTTTTTATATCATTATTGTACTTGGGTTTATATTATCTACTGGGCATAGAGCCTAAACCTGTTTTCTATTTACTTTAGTGAGGGAAGCCGTAACTCGATGTCCTGACTGTGCCAAAGCGTCTAATGTAAGGTAGTCCACTCGATCGAAGGCTTCTAATGCGGGTGATTGAAGAGGCAATTGCTGTTTTCTTTTTTTTTGCTGCTAATGCTTCTCTTCTGATAGAGCCGTTTAGTGGTTGCTTATGTAGTTTCTGTCCTTTTAGATCAGGTGAAAAGTTTAGCGGGGATGAATTGTTATCTTTATTGAGTTCTGTTATCTCCCCACGGAGCGGTAAGTCAGGACTATAGTAAGAGTAAGGGGCGTACCGATGCTTGAGTTAATCGATGAGCTAAGGCTGCTTAGACTTTTAGAGTTTATCACTGACTAAGATATTGATGTTGCTGATTTCATCCCGAGTTGAAGAGTGAAGTAGCCACGGGCTAATTAACATTTCATATTGAAGGCTGTTCTAGGAGCAACAGAGCTAACGCCCAACATCCCTAGGGGGTTTAAGAAACATTTAATCATGGTATAGGCTGCTTGAGAAGAGGCTCCATATGAAGGAGAGGTAGTCGATCACCAACCCAACTCTTCGCCCCAACCGGGCATGGCAAAAGGCTCTCTCTTAACTAGATGAAAGTGCCAGCAAATTACTTATATTATATATAATATTATTATAGTAATAATAGCGACAATCATTTATTGGCGGCTAAACTGTTTGTATCAAATAAGCTTCCTCGGGATGCGCTTTGGCTCCAGACTTCGGTCTTGGAAAGACCTTGCTTAGCTCGGGCTTTAGCGACATCAAAGGAACGAAGGTTAGAGGCGACCAATTCAATAAAAGGGTTCAGGGTATTTACTCTATCTTTAGATAGCAAAGGTAGCTCGTACGACACGACAGGTTACGGATGGCAAAGAAAATATCATCGGAAGATGCAAACGGGAACGATCACGTTTTGGACTTTCGTGCATTACTTATAATTATATTATAATAGGGCAGACAAAAGTCTGTTCATATACGAAATTTAGAGTTCACCGATTCCGGTACTTAGTGACTCTACTTTGAATCAGAGGCGACCGAAGGAAGCTCTTTAACTTTAAATAGGGGCGGTGGCTAATACAAGGAGCGAGAGTCCTTTTCCCCATCCTCTTCTAACTTCACCACTAACTAGTTAAATGAAAAAGCGCGATTTCACAGGATTCGTATCTTCTTTTCTTACTTTCCATTCCAACGGGTAAAGAGGGCTTTAGCGGCAGCTTTGGTAGCTGTAGCTAGGTTTCCACATGTGGTAGCTCCACTGAGTTAGATATGGTTGACTGAAAGTCGAGTGATACGTGGAGGAAAGCAGTGTGATCGAATGACAAGGAGAGGTGCGAAGCGATGACTTAATCACATCCATTGATAAAGTTCCACTGTGCTAAGTCCCGGGATAATTTGTTGAAAGCTTCAATCCCTGTAATTGAGCTCTTTTGCCTTTTTTTTCTTTGAGAGTACGGACGGAAATCAGGTGGAACTAGCACGTTCTGGAGAGTGAGACTGAACTCTCTTTCGAGAAGACAAAGATCTCCTTGCATTTGAGCGTACCATCCCCTTCCCCTTAACTAATGAATCATCGGCTATGAAGGGGGTCCTCGTTTCAGTATTGACTAATTTGCTCTGCTAACTGAACCACAAGCCCTCTCGCTAGCGTTCTCATTTTTGTACTTCAAAGTCTTACCTTTTTTACAAATAAAAAAAGAATCTCCACGCCTACGAGGAGAGAGGGTCTTTTTTTAGTAAGGGAGATACCTTCTGTCTCCTGGTGAAAGGCCAAGGAAGATCGGATACTTTTCTTTTGATAAAGCCCTATGGCACGGCCGAAGATAGAAGTTCTTCTTCTTTCCCCGCCCACTTTTTTGTTCGTAACGAGGGAGAGATAGAATGGAGTTCTTCACGAAGTTCGAGACAAAGGAATACTGTTTAGGCCTCTTCCTTATACTACGAAGAAGCCGGATTGCGTTACCCTTAGCCAGATCTCTATATATGATATGCATTTTAAGTCAGATGCGACTCCTCCACGATCTCTTTTAGCCTTTTCGGTATCGTTTCAGGGTATGGAAGCCGCGTGACAGTATAAGATCGCAGTCCCTACTTCTGCTGCAGTCTTAAGTTGACTCAACAACTGCAGGAACCGAGGAACTAGAAGTCAAGCCTGCCTTCCCACACCAGTGCATGAGCCGACTTCCTCGATACGAGACGTACATGCTCCGGACTATAACTCCCGCCATTCCGGACAGAACTTTAGTTCGCTTTTAGCGGAAGAATCAGTATTAGGTCTAAGTCCAATGATACTAACTAAATTGAAATTTCCTGGGAGAGATTTCTTTTCTTGGCCTTTGTAAAGTGATTTCTAAGACTAAGGTTAATGTCTTATTAAATTAAAGCGGGAAGCATTGAACAGTTAAAGTGCCATCTAAGCAAGTTACATTGGTAAGCCCTCCGTAGGGCTTATTCTTTGAGATTCCTTCTGGCTTTTGAAGAGAGGAGTATTCCTTTCATTTATATGAATATAATAGGCTTTTGCTTTGTAGCACTATTTCACCAGCGAGTGTTTCGCGGGAGAAAGCTTTTCAAGTGCTTATAGCAAGTGGTTTGTAAGAAGCCCTGCCACGAAGTAATCTCCTGTTTTAGGCATTCCTACTCCTATCTCCTATCCCACGGGAGTGCTCGGACTTTCCTATCCCAGTGCGCTAGTTTAGTGGGGGAGCAGGTAAAATCGATCTTTCACTTGGAGCTCCAATCTCTGCTCTTTCCTTTTTTTGGAGGGGGAATTGCAGCAATCAAAGAAGATTCCAAGATGAACTCTTCTAGGTTAGTGTGAGCCGGGCGTACTTCATTCCCTTTGTGACTAATCAACAAGAAAAATAGAATCTATCGGAATACGGGTTCCAAGGGACTAGCACCGGAACGAACGGAATTGAGGAGCGAGCCGGGTTTTTCGTTTTCTTTCTCTTCGTTGGAGTGCTTCGTGCACTCAGAGGACCTTAGATGTTTCAGTTTTCACTCGTCCAAGAGTCTAGGCATGGAGGGATTCAAATGTAGATATCTATGTGTTGTAAATTTATTTCTTATTAGTATGCGTTATAAATCGAATTTCTCGTTCATTCTTATATGATTAATGGTTAATGTTCTTATCTTCTTCCTCGTGATATATTCTTAATCGTTAATTCTGATCTTGCCGTTCTCTATCTTAATATTTATATTCCAAATCTTAAGAGATTGAAAGAGTGTAGGGGACATATTATACATCTTAATAGCCCCCCGCTTTATTAGCGCAGTGTTAGAGAAGGGAGGACCGAACAATATGACAGGGCAAGAGCTCCGCTTAGCTAGGAAGGCAATATTTCGCGTGCTAAGGTGCGCGTAAGCATCAAAGCCATAGCGCTGCTTCAAGGGCCGGAAGAGCGGAGTAAGCTCTCACGACGGCCTTGCTTTCGTTCGGTTCCTTGCTGACTGGCTACTGAAAGCAGATTAGATTGGTACTTTATTGCCCTAGCTTCCTTGATTGAACTTGCATGGAATGAAAGACAGCATGGAATAATAATATCTTGGGCACTTACCGAAGCCCCAGACGTCGAGAAAGAGTTGGCTTCCGAAGCTGCTTTTAGGAAAGTAGGGAAAGCTGGTAGTAAGGAATCAACCTACACCGCACCCTTGGCTCACTGACCGGTAATCCAGTGAAAGCGGAACCCGAATCTCTCGCTCCTGCCTATCGCCCTTGGGCTCTTTTCTTTCTTCTGGTTGGCTTTCCAATTCCCACAGTCGATTCAACAGCAAGCAAGTCAGGCTTTCAAGCGAATAGACTTGGAGGGCATGTACCGAACCTGGCCTCTTTTCCTAAGTCGAAGTGATAAAGGTTCCATAGAGAGATCGCCAGATTCACCTTCTTCATTCCGATTAAAAAGGAAGCAATTCCCCTTGCGTTGAGGATAGATCCGCTCTTACGCTTGCTTTCGTAGACCTACTTTATTGCTATTAAGAAAAAAATAGAAGCGGGATAAGTAGGACAGGGAGATGTAGGGCACCGTCCACTGATAGAGTTGCTTGAGCTCTTGGAGCTAGTACGAGCATCTTCATCTTGCTAGCGAGCCAGTCGAGGCTGAGGAAGTTACTTTGGGTTGGGCCTCCTTGGATTAGGTATGGGCGTTAAGGCTCATCGCTATAAGGAAGAACTTTCAAATAAAGTTCTTTCCCTCAGTTTAAGCTTTCGAGAGAGATAGAGATGGCCTGCTTTATTGGAACTTCCTACGTGAGAAGGCATTCCCCCAGACCTAAATGGCTATACCTCAGCTTATATCCGACCTTCTATTCTAACCACTTAAAGTTAAATATCTTGAGAGAAGAACTGAACTTGTAAACTGGATTTTACCCTTGGGTCATGTGCCCTTGAAGTGACCTCCTTTCAAAGACCCAGAAGTCTTCGACTACCTTTACTTTGAAGAAGAAAAATATAAGTCGCTATTAGAAAGGTAACTGAATGCGTATCCGGTGTTCAAGTTAGAAGAGTAACTGCTCTCGTAGTCGTTTCCGCTCTTCTCTGTTTTGAAGCAAAGCAAGTAGCGGCAGTGGAAGTCACAGTAGTTGTAGCAGAGTAAGCTAGAGCCAGAAGCTTCCCACCTACTACCATCTTGCTTAGATAGAGAGCCAGTTCTCGTCATCCATTTATATAGGCGCCACCTTGCCTAGCATCTCTTACAGTTCGTATAGCAGCATACCTTCCATTTCGAGATCCAGAGCATCCACTTTCAATTCGGAGAGCCATTTCGTGAGCCATAGCCCGGGAGGCTGTTCCTTAGGGTGGGTTGGGAAAAATCCAGGCAATGTTGAATTGAGAAAGAAATGAAAAGGGGATTTTTTTGTCCTTTCTTTTTCGACTATCTACTCTCCCCGGCTAAGCCGGCAAGAGAGAGTGAGGAGGTCGTTACGTGAGCGTTACATGACCGCTAACATTCCATTTCTTATGGAAGGAGAAGGGAACGCCCTATTAGTAAGCATATCGAGGCGCAGGTAGGAAGCACATCTGGCCATTTGAAATGCATTTTTCTTAAAGCAAGAAAGAAGACAGGACAGACAGACTTGATCAATCGAAAAGGCCTGACACTTCGACAGTAACTCACTACCCTTTTAGATAGATAGATAGAGAGAGCCTTTATCTAGAGCTAGAGATAGGCCCAAAGTCTTATGTGTGATGGCCTCGTCATGTGATTGGCCCAGGTTATACCTTACACCACGAGAGCCTGGAAAGCTCGATAAAGGCTTTCTCTTAAAGCTAAAATCGAGGCGATGTTTGCAGATGTTGACACTAGGTTCGAATCAAGGTTTGGAGGTGAAAGACGTTAATGCTAAACCTATTCCCCCGCAGAGTGAGTCTCCCTTCTTAATAGGGGTTTACTTCGGAAAGTATGTTACCAGCTGAAGGCAGTTAACACAGGGGTTTGGGGTGGCTACAACTGTAGTTTAGAAACTTGGGTACGAGACATTTGTTGGGTATCGACAAGAGAAGTTCTGAATCCAACGCTTTGGACTAAGACTTTGAGGCAAGGGGCGAAAATGCTAGACTGAAAGAAGTAGTTCCGAGAGAATCCAGGAAAGCTTCTTCAACAAGTCCCTCATCCGCTTCGAAGGCAGAGGAAAGGGAAACTGAACTTAGATCGAAGACCGGGATCGGACAGTCTTTCAAGCAACCGGATCTTCAACCGGAAAAGCAACCTCCCGTCAAGGGAAGGGTTGACAGCAAGACTCAAAACATGAAGTCGTTCAGTCGTGTTGCGTCACGAGTCTACAAGCCTCATGCTGAGGAAGAAAGATGAGTTTCCATTTGGCATGGAAGCGAAGGAAGCATTTCAGTTAGGGCTGATGGCCGAAAGGAACAATGCTTGATTGGAGGAGTACCGCATTTCACTGGGGATTAGAAGGGGGGAACTCACAAAGTAAACTACTCGCTTGGAATTCCCCGTCAAAAAGCAGGGATGGGATAGGTGCAAAAGCTATTCTACTTAGCCGGAAAGCTTAGCTAAAAGAAAAGAGGAAAGCCGGTTTCCAGAGTTGGTTCAGGAAAGTCAAATCTCTAACTTCGAGTTGAAAACGGATTCTCTGCTTTCGTTTGATGCGTTGTTCTCTGACTTCTTTCAATGTGAACTAGAAAGAAACTAAGGTAAGAATGCCCTAAGAGTTCAAAGTAAACTCTCGGAATCCTTCCCTTGATGAAGTCGAGTGCCGTTGAAGCCTATCTTTCTTGCTTTCCCTTCATTGCCCTCCCTTGGTCTTTCTGCAGACGCAGCAAAAGCAAATGAATTGGATTCCGAGATGAGAGGTTGGGGCTTGGGACTCCTATCTCCCGATGTTCGAGCTTCTTCGTTCCTAATTCCATTGAGCTGCTCCTTGCCTACCTAGTAGTAGCTACTGGCCTCTGGGGACCTATGATCTCCCCTCAAGAAAGGGGGTCAGTTTCTTCTTGTTTTCTTTCATAGAGGTGTGAGGTTCAGAAGTTGCTACCTACTACCTCCTAAAGGAGAGAGTTTTGTCCCTAAGAAATGAGAGATGGCAGAGGACGGGGAAAACGGATACCAGCTTTTCTTTGGTGTGCTTTCTTCCCTTGGTTTTACCATTTCCCTGTCTAATTGACATGGGCGATTGATTGTCTTTCTTGATGATGCCTAAGCAAAGCAGTCTGTCAGAGCTGTCAGCTGAAGGGAACTAGTCCCCGACAATAGGCTAACACTTCCTTTATTGCTTGATCGGTTGTTGAAGGTGGATGAACATCCGGTTTTAGAGCTGAGTTTCCAGACTCTGCTCACTACAACTACAGGCTTGATTGATTGTTTGCTGCGCCCTAAGCTGGTTGAAGTCGATATCGATCCTGCACCCATTTTGATAGCGCCTGTTCTTCCTAGTATAAGTTCAAGTCCAGTCGAGGGAATGCCTTTGAGAAAAGTCATTCAATCTACGGTTCTCACTAACAGTCATGGGGTAGCGACTGCTACTGGGGTTCACTTAGCTCCTTGGCCGATTAGATATAGAATCTCAGGGACTATGCGTCAAAGATTCCATTCGATGCCGTGCCGGTGCCAACTCTCTCTCTGCGGAATCTCCGGCAAAGCTGCTTTTGAGTTGGGCAATTAAAGTCTCTTTCTTTCTCCCCTGCCGAACTTGAAACCGATCTTTTATTATATTAAAATAAAAGACGCCACAAAGCAAGTATAGTTATCGCCCACCTGATCCTCTTTCTGATAGGAATGATCACCTTCTAAATAGGAGTTTGTTTTCCCCCCTCTCTCTCTATTGGACAATCAAACTTTCCTTATTTAGCCTTGAAGGGTCAGGAAGAAGGAGTGTCGAAGAGCTGTTGAGTTGAACGGCTAAGGTCATACCATACTATGAATGAAGGTAAGTTCCCAGCCTTCTTGATTACCTTATGGATTAGGTCTCCCCTTATCTTTATAGATTCATAGGACCAACCAAGTCAAAGACAGAGGGAAGCAGGGAAAAAGCAAGCTTAGGGCGCTTACTCCTTAACCTTCAATAGCAAAGAAAAGAAGCAAAGCCCGCTACCACGAAGACTAATCTTGATGATGGCACTCGGTTTCCTAACTCATTTACTTTACCTGAAGCCTGGTCTTTATCGGTGTGTACCTGAGTTGAGTCATTTTTGCCTTTTTGTTGGTAAGGGAGGTTTACCAATCTTTGTATCGTAAGTAAGGTTAGTGGCAGCGTATGAAGGTGAGCCTGCCCTACGGTCTAATAGATGTGTCAAAGAGGATTGCCTAAGAGCGGAAATCCCCCATCCAAAAGACTAGCAGCATATTCGTCGCAAACAGTATTTATTTGTCCAATTCTTCCATTCCCTCCTTATATCAAAGAGCCAAACAGGGTATTCGCTGCAGCGAATTCGATAGCACATTGTGAAATTCCTCCTTCCACCAACAGCTTATTCTCAAAGAGGAGATTCTGATTCCATTTCATTCAACGGCTATTCACTCACCAGAAAGAGTAAAATCATCAGTCCCAGAGCTTGGACATTTGTCAAGATTCTGTAATAGCAGCACCTTCTTCTACTGCAGATTCTTCTTCAGACCGACAAGAGCTCTTTCCGGTCTGACTTCTTTGGCATTTATCCATTCCCCAGCTTTCAGTGAAGTTCCTTGCCTTCTTTTGGCATCTTCCTTCTACTCAGAAAACAATTCCCTTACGCTCCCTCCATAATTCCCTTGTCCCCTTCTCTTCCGACAAGGTTTTTACCCCTCCCTACCTCTCCTACCGGACACCCTTTAGGCTCGATTCGATGCCAAACAAAGGAGGGCTCTTTATATTTATAGCGATTTGGTAGCCGAGTGATCCGATGCGGAGGCAGCAATCCAAGCAAGCAATAGGATCAAGGGTAACTTCTATAAACAAAGTGATGCCTTTCGGGTTAAAGAACGCGGGTGCTACATATCAGCGAGCCATGACCACAATATTCCAAGACATGATGCACAAAGAGATCGAGGCGATTTATATCGACGATATAGTGGTGAAGTCAGGTAAAGGGGGGGAATCACATTGCAGTATTGGATCGGTCGGGTGGAAGGGCTGAACCTTCCATGTCGGGAATATAGGCTAATGCACTCTATTTTTTCAAAACCTTTAATCCCCCACGAAAGGAACAAGCGAGAAAACTAAAGGTCCGGGCTAGCGACAAAAACCAGAAGTTTCATGGATGTTTTTTGTGATTTCAGGAGCATTAACTGTAATGAGGAGGACGATAAATCCATTCACCACGATCTACTATACTAAAGGGCAAGTAGCATCGATATTGGTTCAAATCCAATTCGTGAGCACATTACTTAGCAGTGAAACTGTCCTGCTAGCCTTAGCCTATAAAGTCAAAAGTCAAGTCAGCTATTTAAAAAAACTTAATTTTTCGTCATCAACAGTAAAGTCAGAACTACCAAGCTCTCTCCTTATCACCGACTTCTTTGAACTGCTAGCCGACTAGTTTTCTCTCGCCTTAGTAGCCTTTCCTTAGGTCAATCGGAGTGAAGTGAGATGGAAAGATCCGAGCTTCCTTTGCCCGCTAGTCTACCCTACTCATACTGTCACACCGGCTTGGTGAATCTCCTTTGCTTGCTTGGATCAGGATGTAAGGCCTAGCCTGAGATACTTCCGACGCGCGGTTCAGCTAATTCTCATTCAAAAAGGGAAACTTGCGCTTATTCATATATTATATTAAGAGGAAGTCCTTTTGACGTATAGAAAGTACTACGCTTTCATCCTCGCGGCCTAAGGGCCGGGTCCTACTCCTCAACCGGTACACAACCCATTACGTTAGTTAAGTTAGGACTTTCTCGTCATCTGGTACCTAAACCGCTTCCATTCAATACTCAATTCAATACATAGCATGCATTCAAATCCTTCCTCAGCAGCCTCCTGGTTCGTAAGCTATTAGCGGAAGGGAGACAGAAATCCATAGAAAGAAAAGGCAAAGCTCCGTATCCAAACTCGGAAGTGGGAATCTTGTTCAATTTAGGGAGGTTAAATCCCGTCCAGCAGAACCATTTGCGAGGTTTGATTCTTAAACCGGATCGAGCGGGTGCCTAACCTTGCTTTCAGTAATGGTAAGAGTGGCAATGTGTCCTTCTAGCAATGTGCCCCTTGGGTTACACCCTTCCTTTTGTCAACACACCTATAAAATAGGGAAGGAATGAACCTTTGGGCAGCAGCTACTATTGGGATCCAATTCCGAGATCAATTCGACAATGAAACTCTTCAAGCAATGAGATTATCTATAAAATTTCTATTGACGCGATACAAAAGACGACTTTCGAGAGTGACTTAGGCCCTTGACCTTTTCTCTCAAAAAAGACGCTGTGTGGGCAAGTCGACTGATTCTGCTACTTCTTCTCTTCTGCTAACCCAGCTGGAACGGCTATCTCTCTTGGCCTTCCGACTTACTTCCTATTCATTACACTTTATACGACCATCTTGTCCGAGGATTCCTTGGATGCAGGTTTCGTAAGCTGTTGCAATCAATAATTTCTCTAGAGTTCTCTCGGAAAATAAGAATACACCCTTCCTCGTACGTTGGTCGAGCGTCTTCAAACCTTGCTTGCATCCCCTTTCGTTTGTGCCGCCTTTCTCCCATGCTGTTAGTTGGTCAACAACCAACAACAATCTGAAGCTTGACAAGCTAAAAATGTCAAAAGACTGAACTTAAGAAAGAAGTTCAGCAGAGCAGTCAAAGAATAAAACAAACAATGGAACTTAAGGATCAAATTTTACAATTACTGCTTACTCTTGCCGCAACAGTTGTTCTTCCTGCCAGCATTTGGATTGTCTCGAGTTCTCGTATTTTTTCGCGTCTCCGCTCCTTTACACAGGAAAATTACGAGGAAAGAGTGCGAGAAACTCTCGAAAATACGATTCTCGAGAGGATATGTCAACTTCTTCCCGATCTTTTTCCACAATATGGGATGACCCTGCCGGGAAGCGTCCACCTTCCGGCGATCGTTCGGAACTTGCTTAACGAGGCGGGGGCACCTGATCGTTTGAGTGACTTGGCGGGGATCTATGAGAGCTTGTCCGAAACGGGAGTAGAAAGCCCGTTTTTCTACGAAGTTGTGAGGGCAGTGCTTGCTATAATGGGGGGTGGGGGCTAGCCATTGAGTGAGTGTTAGTGTTCTGACGAACCCGGATGTAGTCATGTTCGTCGTTTTGCTTTCTTTGTGAAAAAAAAAGTACCCATATAAAATTAAAATATCTCACCCATTTGAAATGAAGTATCTTCACTTTTAACTTATCCTCCCCAACTAAAGAACATCTATCAATGGCCCAACTGCTTATAGCAGATTCATAAAACAAGATAAAGGCTGCATTTAGAAGTTGTCTTTCGTCAGAGAAAGGGTAGAAGGAGCGAAAGCCACTCGCCCTAATGAATAAACAGGAGAGGAGTAGGCGCCGACTCCTAGTTTCTATTGATAACAAGACGACTTTAAGCTGAAAACAGATAGATATAGATCCTGATTCCAACCTAAAGAGAAAGACCATTCTCGCTTCACACTTGCTATCTTCGCCTGAACCCATGGTTAACATAGCGAACTTCAACTTCTGTGTCATATCGCCCTTCTACTTAAACCTAGAAGCTAGAAGAAAGCTTTGACTTCGGCCTTGAGGTGGGCTAACTCTTGAAGCGGATCAATTCCTTTGTATCGAGGGACTGGCGATTGTGGTGTCTTCGCATCCCCTGTTCACGAATCAGCTGTTCATGCTGCCGATACCGAAAAAGAGCAACTGACTGAATGGTAGGAGGTTGAATGGCACGAATAGATTGTTCTTTGCCCAGCCCAATTGAATCAATGGTTAAGATTTAAGATAGCCACGAGCAGAGAATAGGCTGCTATTGAATCAATAGTCTAAGAAGATGGCATAGAATCAGACAAGGAACTGAAGGCCTTTGAAAGAGCCCCCTGTCCTTTTGTGTTAGACGACACCACGATTCCAGAGCCTTCCTCCAACCCCGGTGGAAAGGAATCCAGTGGCATCACACCCATGCTCTGATTGGATTAAGACTTCGGCGGAAAGGTTCACCCTGCTCTCGTTGGCGATGGTTCCTTGCTTAACACGACCTGGGTTAGTGGTTAGGGTTTCCTCCTTCCTACTACTTCTCCCTTCGTCCCTCTCTTTACTTTCTTTGAGTATGTGAATGGATTTCAACAATTCAATTGAACTGTTGAAACCGGAGTAACCATAGTTGAGCGTTCGTACTTCTCTTATGAGGAATCGTCTCATGGGCAACTGGCTTTCAAGTGGACTTGATTGTCTTACCCTATTTTTCATATGAGACGAGCCTAATCACTAGTCGAGGAATATCCTAAGTCAGTACCAGTTGATTCTACTTGAAATCCCATACATAAGAAATGGTTTTTGAACAAAGTGAGCCGATAGGCTTTCCATAGGAAACCCGAAAGGTGTCTGAGAATTCCTAATTCCTAGTCGTCTAAAAACAGTAAAAGAAGAGTCACTTTCAAGAACACCTTCAAGAAGAAGAGCTTCCACTACCATCGGAGGAGCCTGGAAAAGAAGCACTCTCAATCACATCGGTCTACCAACTAACTCTATCAGGAGCGTAAGGCCTAGCCTAGATCGGAGGGAGTGAACTTTTTAAAATGCTAGCTTGACTCAGAAGTCTTGGGTTACGGAGCTCTTTGCTAGCTTAGGGGCGAAGAGCGAAGGGAAGGATTGAGGGGAGAGTCTAGTCTACTTGGCATGCTTTCAATCATCTTTCGAGGAGCAAAGGGTACGATAATAAGGAAGAGTCTGATTCTAGAGATTCGAGAACCAGATAGGGATGCTTCTGATACAAGGGACGAAGCGGAGTGAAGCGAGAGTAATTGCTAGACTAAGCTGCAAAGGGACCAGCTTTCGACTTAGACTATGAGGAGGGGACCGGCAGTGGGCAAGACTAAAAGAAAAGGATAGGCACGAGGTAATTCGCCTGATATGGATAGGGATTATGGTACTTACTAGACTGACAAGAGTTGGCTTTGCCCCAATAGCTTTAGTTGAACCAATAGCTAAGCTGTAGGAGTGTAACTTTATAACTTCTTTCGCTTCCAAGGGTTCCCTGTTTTCAAACAGAAAGTCAGTCAACCTGGGAATATCTTTATCCCTTTCGCAAGGGAATCCACTTAAACCAGAGGGGCGAGGTTCAGAAGATGCTGCAGCTGCAGTTTCGAATGCAGAAGAAAGAGGCGAGCGAGTAACTTCACCGAAAGCTGAAATAAAGCCGGGAAAGGACCGGATGAAAGACATTTGATCGTTAAGGATGTGATCCAATGCCGGAGATGTTATAAATCTAGAGTAACTGGTGGCAATCTCCCGACTGGCGGAGAGCGGGTATTACATGTCGAATATATAGTCTAGAAAACACTCGTTACGCCGACAATTGATAGTGCTAGCACGGAACTAGCTTATCAACGCTGCTCTTACACTAGGAAGAGTCTCTAAGACCTATAGGTAGGCCAATTAGACTGAATTAGTCAGTCTATCGATTACCTGTGATATATGTCCATTAACTGCTTTACTTGCTAATGATAGGTTAACCCGAAGGTTAGAAGTGATTGAATGAGCGTGTGGTAGTATGAATTCCTTCCCTGCGGAGGTAGGGATTCCTGGAAGATCTGTTATATGGCATCGGAATGGTTTAGGGCAGAACCATTGTCTATAAGAACCCGTGCCACGATCATGTCTTTGCATTTGACAGTGATATATAATGGGCGGACATGCCCAGTTCCATCTGGGGTCATTTCCTCATCAGTGAAGGTGATGTAGTTTGTCGCTAGAATCGATCCCACGAGGTTCTGAAATTTGTCTACAGAGACATCCTTGGGGACGTGAGCTTCATTCAAACACTTTCAACAGGGCAGGTGGCTTTCAGAGGCAAGCAGCAGAGAGAGGAAATCTTCGAGGGCATCTTCTCAAGTTGTTCCACGATATCATATTCACTGCGTTTGAAGCAACTCAGGAACTTCTTAGCCTCTTCCTCAGACACTTTTTTTTTAACCTCCACTTTTGATTCTCGAATTCTCTCTAAAGGGGATTCCTCCTCACTTTCCTTGGCTTTCCGTTTTTTCTAGCGGAAGGAAGTTATCATTTTGAAACCCGCGAGCTTAGGGTGCGCATTTTCGTTGAAAGAGGAAAGAAAAAGGAATTTATTCCCCGCTCCATTGGCTTACGAAAAGGTTTTCCAAACACCAGACATTGGTAAATGTACTAATCGTAAGACTTGGGTTTACCCATACCACTCATACGGACAAGCTTCGGATTAGGATTCTGATCGGGTTACCTTCAGGTGCTCCTTATTATAATTTAATAGTGACACGTGAGAGATCTTACCTTTATACCCGAAGGTATACAAAAGGAACAACTCCCATATTGTCACTAGATTCTGAGCATTTCTCCCTTGCAGTAGCGACACAGTCAGCACAGGCTTTAGACGAAGTAGAAGAGAGAAAGTCCTATCTTTCGAGTTACTAAGCATCTCGATCTAGTAAAATAGCAAATTAGAAACTTGGGGGGAAATCTTCCTGAATAGCTAAAGCCAAAGAAAGACCAGTAATGACATACTCTACAACGAGTAGAAAAGAAAGAGCCTTCTCTCATTACACGGATTTAGCACTTTTCACCGACAGAACAGGCTAGGAGGTATAGCGGATTATAAGATGGATAGACATAGACACAGGCCTTACTTCTTACTCTTACCCAGGCCGGGGAAAAGATGCTCTATCTTTCCCGATCGACATTGTAAGAAAACTAGCACTTTAATCTGAAAGTGGTGAGGCATCAAAGGCAAAGGCCCAACCAACAAAGGCATTAGTATCAGATTCAAGGTTTTCAGCCGGATCGAGCTGCATTCTATTCTGGTTGGGAAAGCGGCGAAAGTTCCATTCATCCGGGATTACAATCTCCATCAGCCAATGCACAAGGTAAGCAAGACGGGAATGTAGGTGACAATAAGATGGATGTGTCTGGCACCAACCCACTGGTTGAGAGGTTTCTCCCCTTTTTTACTCTATCCTTTTTACCGGCCAATGAAAGAAATTTATAATAGAATGATAGGCTTTAGCTTATCACCCTCACTCTATTCTCACCTAAATGTCAACGATGGTTTCCAAGTCTCCTTAACGAAACAGAAAAGGTCACCGAGGGGCCGAGCGCGAGCTTCGTCCAGAGCGGATGGTTGAGTGCGCAAGAAAAAAACTAAATGAAGTAGGTTGGTTGAAGTGAAGGCCTACTACCTACTTTTTTCATTATTCGAAATCTCTCTTCGTGGGCGCTTAGGTTAGCTGATCTTCTGGTCGAGTTTTCCCTCGGTGCCTCTTCCTGGCTACTCCACTCCAAGCTAAAAGCTAGCCGAATCTTAGCTCCTTCGTAACCCAATGAAAACGAGGAGAAGAAGGCCAAGCAAGGGTGAGTTTGATTAGTGAGCTGTAGTTCCTTTTCCAGAGGATGAGGAATGGCATGAAAGAAGAAGCCCATTCTTTTGAAGTGGAAAGGGCAGAGTTCCATATTGACTTAGATAAGATTGGAGAATTAAGCTAAGCAAGGTCGGTTGATTGAATGATTTGAAAAATGAAAAGCAGTCTTACTTCACTTCACCTAGAGGGAGAAAGCCAATAAATAACACCGTTCTAAGTAAGAGACGGAAAGCACTCACTGTGATGAAGAGTTACGTACAGACTACACAGAGGCAACTAATGGTCGTGTACCCAAGGTAAGATGATGACATCCAAGCATAGGTCAGAAAAGGAGATCAAATCATCACTGAGATGGCCTCCTCCTCGGTTCGCTTCTGAGGATCTCTAGTTGGCGGGGGCAGCTAACAAGGCCTACTTCTCAACCGGTTCACCAGAAGGGCTGCTTATGAAAGCTAAGGTGACTAATTCATCATAAAAAAAAGTCAAAGGCAGGAAAAGACTACAATGCCACAAGCCATGTACAAGAGAGAAAAGAAAGTGCATCTCACTACCAGTGCCGTCAAGATCGGGTACAAGCACCTCTGGAACAGCAAGTTAAACTTTTGGATGCTTAAACAACCACACCCTGCGCCTCTGCACCCCCATTCATCTTCGGTTAGCGACGGATTAAACTAAAATAAAAAAAAAGGCCTAAAGCCCCCTATTTATACCACAACTCAAAAGACCAATTCATTAGCTAAACTCACCCCTATTCACTTACGAAGCAATCGGACTCGCCTCTTTTTTTTATAGAAAGCGTGTTCAAGGCGTCAAGTCCTTTTTAGTACGAAATCACACTTCGCGGTGCTTTGCTTACATTACACCTCTGGTCTATCAAAGTTTTTTTTCATCGTCCAAGAACAAATGCCTCTTCAAAAGAGAATCTCGAAGAACTAGACAATACTAAACTTACCAGCCTTACTAGGCAAGACAGAAACCAATCCTAGAACTACAAGATGATACCTTAGAAGCGACTTCTCCTAACGACAAGTAAAGGCATACCCTCCAAAAAAGGAGAGCGGCTTTCCCTCTATTAGAAAACAAGAATGGAAGTCACAGTGGGAAAGGAGAAAGCTCAACCGCGTGGCACAAAACAGTGGGTTTGGGTTCCTGATCTTGTCTTCCTTCAGGCTAAAGCTTCAAGTCTCAATCCGAAGTAAAAGAAAAAATAATAGATAAATAGATGCCCACTCTTCCCCTGGTGTAGCTGCTGCAAATCACCTATTGAGTTACGAAAGGGAATCCACCCTTTCTTTTCACATGCACGAGTTTCGTCTTCCCTAGATCAGTAGTCCGCTAGTGGGCTTGGGGTCTTTCTGGATGAGCTTGAAGCTTAGGATTTAGGGCAGTATCCGTCCGGTGGAGAGGACTTCGGATACATGTCATTCCGGTCGGTGACTCCTTCTGTCAATGTATTTCTTTCTGTCACTGGCCAGGCTCTGAATGAAATAGAAATCCCGTTCGTTCACCCTCAGACTTGAAAACGACTAAGCTTTTTGCCTTGCGACTTGCCTCTCTCACTCAAGATAAGGTCAGGTGATCCCTTTCTGTCTCCTTCTCAGTTAGGTCCAATAAGTCCCTTCCCTTTCTCCGATCAATAAGCCCCCTGATCCCTTTCTTTGTCTTTCATCCTCCCTGAACAGAATAAGTAAGGCCCCGTTTTTTTCTAATAAAAAAAAGAAAGGGCGAAGCGCCCGTTTGAAGTGGCGAAGGCCTATGATATAGTAAGAAAGAAAGTACGTTAAGGTTACGAAGTAAGGTCAGCTGGTTAAGGAAAGCTCAGGTTATGAAATCGCTTAGCCATTAATTAAATTCAGTAGTAGTGAGGCGTCGGTACGGAGCCTTCCACTGTGGACCGAGACTACGCAAAGGTAGAACACCATAGAAACTTCGCTGACTTTATAATATAATAAACCTTGATTTCGCTACGCTCAATAAGAACCCGGAATAGCGGAAATCGGTTCGTGTTCCGCTTCCAAACTCAGTCGTCTTTGCCCAAGTGTGAACTGCGGACGACTCTCCAGTGGTTCCATTCCTTCTTACTTGACTTCTGGGTCAACCCAACCCGAATGGGAAGAAGAGGGTCAGCCAAACAGCGGTCCACTTTGTACATTTGCTGAGGCAGACCAATCGGGCATTTTAGAAAAGGGAAGGGAACTTTTATCACCGAAGGAGGCGGGAAGCTACCGCTTCTAGAATGCAAGCTTATCCTTTACTTTTTTTAGAGCGTACCGCTATTGAAAAAAAGGTTTATGGATGAAGTAATCGGAGTGACAAATGATTACGGTTGCGGAAACCGGAAAAAGTCGGGAACCTTTTGAATCAAAGTAGCGCCGAGTACTTCGACTACAGGGGGGAGGGAAGCTTCGTAGACAGCTTCGCGTCCTCGCCGCTTCTTTCTGGCGACTAGCTTCTCAAGTGGGTGGCTTGGTAAGCAAGCTACCTTCAGCATCGGTAAAATCCCCCTCAATAATAGGCCGGAATGGTGGGGAAGGAGGCCCCCCCTACTTCAATGGAAAGGGGGGAATCGCCGTTTCACAGCCGCTCCTCTACAACTAACTACCTTTCGCCCAACATGATCACGAACGAAGACAGAGAATTGCGTAGATAGAAGGACGAAACCAACCCACTTGTCCTGATCGGAACGAAAGAAAGAGAATGGTGGCCCCTTTCGCCCAGGGGGCATCGTCGGAGAACAATGTCGGGGACAGGGTGAGAACCTTCCGTTGGTTACGCCCTTTAAGTGTTGGTTCTTTCTTAGATATGGCCAGATAGAGATCTATATCTTTCTATCTATCGATAGATAGAAAGATATATTGAGAAATGGATATTGATCTGGTTTCAAGATCTATGAACAAGCAAGAGAGATCCCTAAATATCCATTTGATAAAAGAGATGAATAGATAGGGCGGAGCCGGCTGAAGGAAGGGCGCGCGCCCCTGCAATCTTTCTAAAGCAAGAAGCGAGAAACTTGACTTTGAGAAAGAAGCTCCTTAGCACAAGCACTAAGTAAGAAACCTACCTTTTGACAACCTTACTAATAGAAAGGGGAAAGCTCAAGCATGCGAAGAAAGCTCGAAGAGCTTCCCTTATTTATATTCTAGAAAGGTTTGTAGAAAGGGGCTTCTTCTAATATCCCAACAATCAATAAAGTAGGGGCTTCAAAGCTAGCTTGTAGTTTAGGGGTGCGCAGGTTTGGAACCCTATACAAGAGGCTAGCGTGCAATGGCTTTCTCTTATGGGGGCTCGCTTCAAAAAGCGGAGCTTGCTTTCTACTAAACGAGCCTTCACTGCCCGCCCGGCCCCTATCTTTAATCTTAAGTAAAGTGAAGTCAAATCAATGAAGTGAACAGCCCAACCTCTTTGTTTGAAGCTTTGCTTCCCCTAATTCCAAAAAACAAGAAATAGACTTGCTACTACTATAGTTATAGTATAGGAAAAAGCTTCTCTTTGATAGCGGTCATAGGGGGTTCAGAAAGAATCTGATCGTAGATAGAGACTCAAACCTTATAGGGGGTAGGGGCGGATGTAGCCAAGTGGATCAAGGCAGTGGATTGTGAATCCACCACGCGCGGGTTCAATCCCCGTCGTTCGCCCATCAATAAATGGACCATTTGTTACGGAGACACAAGACAAACCTAGAAAGAATTTTTTCTTAAAGTAATCTCGAGGCTTTCAAACGCATCCAAGCAATTGGTACCCGATTGAAACATAGAAACCATAGATTCGCGTCGCCTACTTGCTGAAAGCACAAATGGAATGGCTGATCATTCATTGTATGAAGTTTTTAAGACCTCACTAATCAGCCTTACACTTTTTTTTTAGTTCATAATGAATGAAATGAACCCCCGGATGAAGAGACATTCTCCCCTCCCTATTACTAAACCATGGGGAGCCCCGACTAGTTTACCGGGCAAATTTAGTTGTCGTGACGATACCTTTCTTAGTGGAAGATCGGAAAAGACTTCTCTTCATCACGAGACTGATCGGATCCGCCGTAGACACCCGAGAGACCTCCACAAGGCAGGCTAAAAGAGTAAGAGGACAACAAGCAAAGAGTTACGCTTTCTTTTCTCTTCCCTTGAACTTGAACCTGACCTGGTATTCCCGCAAAAAACGAATTGAACCGGGTCTGGCTGAGCCCTTCTGTCCATCCATACAAAGAACCGATTCTTGTGCAAAGCGGTGTCGACTCTTTAACGACATCGTCCGCAAATCGAGATCTATTGGAGAGAGTCATCGAATCGTCCTTGATTCCTCGATTTAATTTCGCTAATCGTTTGGTAAAGGCTAGGAAAAGGTCAGCCCGTCATGAAATTCCTTGTCAGGGCCCCAAGCCAGCCTTATCTTCTCTTGGATATCCAAAAAGGCAACATTAAAGCGGTTTAACGAGAGGTTTTTGATAAAGTAGCACGAACTTTAGTTGGTCTTCATTGCGCACCATCCGGCTGGTAAGAAGTTGAAAGTGTAAAGAATGGAATTAACCGAGCCTGACTTCTCTCTCTCCCTTTAGACTAGGCTTGCTTTCTTTTGCTGTGTCCGGCTCTTATTGAAGTCTTTCTTTCCGCTATACCTTATCTCTTTCCGCTTCGACCCTTTGCTTCCCTGGGCACTGCACTCCAGTGTTGCTTCCCCCTCTATCAATCAAAAGAATATGTTCATCGTTACCGATACCAGACAGAGTTGCTTTTCCTTGGTCTTATAGTTCGTGACCTATAGCCGGCAGATAGGGGCGGAATGTCTATCTGGCTGTGTTCCCATTCGCCTATCGTCTTCTTGTTTAAGATGTAATGGTTTTGTTTGAGACTCGGATGAAAGGTTCTCGCAAGGGCTTTAGCCTCTTGACAGCCAGGAGCCACAACGGTCTCATTCCAATCTGCCATCTTCCGTAAGGTGAAGGAAGCAAGAGCCTGTGAGACCGCAGGAAGAGCTCCGCTCAACGTCTAATCACCGTGTCCGCTTGGGCCGGATCTGGGTATGATTGGTCCCTGCTACGTCATATAGCCTACTGGTTTCCAATAGCTTGTTGAACTTCAGGAAAGGATTTCTCCTCAAAGACGTTCCAAGGGCGGGGAATCTGGGGTTAAAAAAATAGCAATAGCTAATTTTTAAGCATAGTGGCCATTGAAAAGAGTGCCGAGTCATCAGTCCCACAGCCTAGTCTTTCAAAGAGAGCAGGGGATTTGCCCACTACTAGAACGAGGACAGGCCTATAGGATGAAGTCAGAGCGCATTCCATGTCCGATTCTATTCCTGAAAAGAGGACATTCACAGCCTATTCTTTGTGCATGGGTGTGGATATCAATGACTATTGATTCAATTGTTCGAGGAGCAGGTCAGATAACAACAGATCAGAGGAAAGGGCTTACGACGAATGCCCTGTTTCGGAGGGGTTGTTTGCAGGTATTTGATTAGCGGAGGACTAGTCGTCAGAGCTAGTAATGAGGATGGCATGAAGATCGGCATATGACTCTTACTCTTCGAGACAAGAGCATCTAGAGCAATGGCTAGTGACGGAAGATCATTTTTCCCTCTCTTAGGACTCAGTGAAGACAGTAACTTTCAAGCACTCGCGCTAAAACTAAAAAGATGCGGCTTAGCCAGCTGCACTCTTTGATCGAACCGTCTGTTGCGAGAAGAAAAGAAGGCTTTGATTGAGGAAAGAAAGAGACCCGGCCTAAGGCCAATGGGAAGAGACCCGGGATCTTCGGAGGTGAATGCTCTGAAAAGAAGAGATGTTGTTCTTTCCACTCACGGAACACTGACTAGATCCCATCTTCTCTACATCAATACACTCACTCCGGCTCCTGGTATGCTGACTGGTCCGTTAGCGTTAGGACCAGGTAAAGACTGGAAAATGCGTAATGTAATGTGAAAACAAGACGGAACATGTGGGCTTAGGTCAATGGTCTAAGAGGAAGGGACAGGAGATAGAATAAAGAGTGGGGTTCCCTCTTGGGCAGACCAGCTTGGTTCATGTGGAAGAATCCTAGCGGTCTCCCTCACAATCAAGAAAAGACTCATAGCTCACTAAATGTTGGGATAACCCGAAAAAGTGGATGGCCTTAATATAATAAAGGAAAGAAGCCTTCTTGCTTTGCTCCACTTTCAATAAGAGCTTATGAATGAGGCAAGAAGTCACCTTAGAATGTCAGTCAATGAAAGACTTACTACCTAGTGATTTACAACCACCCTCACTGCACACTTTCTAGATATATGTCACTGAACAGCAGCCCAATCCCGAATTAAGAAAAGTACAAGCAACTACATCAACCTTCTTGCCGTAAAGGAAAAATAACCCCTTTCCTTTATAGCCCGCCAAGGAACAAGTAGCCTTCGCCACCTATTCCTGCCTGAAGGAAATGCATGAGCGAAAGACTCTTTCAGTTCGAATTCTTTCTCTACGCTCAAACCCTTTAACAATCTTATTCAAGCTTTCTTTATGTCTTTCTACGCGGAAAGCTCTAGGTTCATAGATCGATCGTTCCAGATGTGATGTTGCAAGCCGCCGATCAGCGCAACCAATATCTGACGCGAGGCCTTTATACGATTACGATAAAGATCGAGCCAATTAGCTTGCCCTGTTGATACGCTACATAGCAGCTCGAGAACTCACGAACTGAAGATGCGGAGTGACGCTTCCTTCATATGCAGATACAAGGGCCCAGCCCATTATGACTAGTGAAGGCTCCTTTTCGACTGCTGAGATGGTAGTACCGGATTGACATTCAATTCCGATTCTACTGCTTTACCGGATGGAGATAGAAAGAATAAATGTACAACAACCCTGACTGATTCAACAGTTCGAACAGGAATTCAATCTTTCGAATCATAGCTGATTCGAACCGTTGCGGACTCGGAGCCTTCTAACATGAATTTAGAACTACAGGTGTACCGGGGGGATACCGGGTGTACTCACCAACTACTTGAAAAGTGTAAAGTAGAACCCGGAAACCTCATTAGCGGCGTCCTCCTCTCATTCTTATATTACCGGTGGTGAGAGTTACTTCCTTCTAGAACTGGCTGATGAACGAGTTGCATTACCAATTTACTTCCTTCGAAACCAATGTAACCTAATTTCTATTTTCAGGTCTATCTTTACTTCACACACTAACTTTGATGGAATTGGTTGTTGGATTGATTTATTTTAGAAGTACAACTCGATCAAGTAGGAACGGAAGGAATTAGGCTGGGGATATCCCACAAGCAGGTAAAGGTACGGTTACTCCATCAGATCAGTACCAGTGACACAAAGCTTACTTCATTTTATTTTATATTTATAATTAATAAAGATATTAACTTGCTTCTACTTCTGGGACAGGCAGCTAAGCCAGTTAGCTATTCATTTCGGTGTCAAACAAAATAAATAGGCATGGCATCCTCTAGCTCAGCCAGTAAAGGAAGCAAGTTGAGGCAATTCAGTGGAAGAAAGGAACTCATCTTTAACCCCACCATATGGTAAATAAGGATTTAGCTGCTTTGCCGACCCGCTATTCCTTCTTTTCTTTTAGGTTGCAGTGAATTTTTTAATGAACTTGTAGATGTAGAAGGTGGTTACTCATTCTTTTCCTATAATTGTCTTGTCACTCTCTATTTCCTTGTTATCTGCCCTTGCCAATCCGGGTATTCCTACTGATCTACTTCTTTCCCTGCAGAAAATATACATGATCAGTAAAGAACTAGATATGACTACTACTTACTTTCTTACTGTTGATGCCCCATTCAAAAGAAAGGGGTGAAGCTACGGATGCCATTGTTTCCACTATAGCGGATGTAGTTTGTGTACCTGTACTTATAATAGCTCATGTAGCGAGGGAAGTTCCAGTAGCTGGAGAGAAACTCCCCGATATCCCAGTAGTTAACGCTTCTCCGCTCGGCAATCCGTTAAATGATAAATAGACTATACTCTTGAAGCAGAGCACCCACAAGCTTTGAAAAGAGAGGAAGCAATGAGTTACGGAGTCACCAGAAGGGTAATTAGGATCTGCTGCTGAACCAGATATCCCGCCCCTTACGACCAGTAATCGATATCCCTCACTGCGAGCCAACAAAGAATGAAAGAAGGAGGACGCGAGGAGCTAGTTTACGAGCTGAAGGAGCGAACGAAGTGAGCTAGGAAAGCTACGGTTACTGGTTTAAGTATGCTATTGTCTCTCCTGGCCTGGGCGGGAGAGACAATCCTTCACTATTAGTGAGTGGAATCCCTATGTAATCCTATCTCTTGAGGAACAGATAAGGTCTTAACGAGCCTTTCCGTTCATTCCTACTAGGTCTTGTCACCAACATCGCTTCTTACCCTGCTAGTGTTTTATCAGTCAGTGTGTAAATAGACACCTGAACTAGTTTCGAAGGCAGGAAAGAAAAATGCCTAAAATAGGGTGTGGTGTTTTGACAAACTTTCTCTTGAAAAGCAGTGGGAGGAAACCTTGCGTCATTACTTAAGTAATTTCCGTTTGCCGGTATTTCATCATTAAAAGAAGATGGCAATAGTGAAAGTCAAATTGTAAGACCAGAGGGAGAGTTAAGTGAACTCCCAGCTTAAAGGGAACCACTAGTCCTTGCTTTAT